GAGATACAATACAAATAGGAGATATATAAAAAATATTTGTATTTATAAGTATACAAAGAAACTATTAAGGAATTAAAAGCTATGTATCAAAGAGAATAATTTATAACATATTTTGTTATATAAACTCTAAGAGAAATTTAATACTAAACGAAGTGAATTGAAATATCTTAGTAACTTCAGGAAAATAAATCAAAAGAGATTCTATGAGTAGGGTGATTGAAAGTAGAGGTAAGCCTATAAAGTAAAACGGTATAAAACTGTTTGAATAAAATGGGGAACCTTCCTCAAAGGCTAAATATGACACATAAGCAATAGTGAACTAGTACCATGAGGGAAATAAGTGGAAATAGTAGTTTTATAAGCAGTTCGAAAAAAAGAACGTACCTTTTGCATAATGGGTCACCAAGTTAACATTAGATGCGAGTATATGCGTAGTTAAACCGAACGTTAAAATAACGAAATAGTGTCTAAAGTTAGACCCGAAGCACGGTGATTTTACTATAGTCAGGATTATAAAAGTCCGAACGGGTGATTGTTGCAAAAATCTCCGAAGAACTATGGTAGGTGTAGTGAAAGACAACACTGACTGTGATAGCTGGTTTTCTGCGAAACCTATAATAGTAGGCGATTTAAGAAAATATCTTAGCAGGTACATAATTTAATCTCAGACAAGACGTGTAAACGTTTTATTTTGTACAAATTGGGGGATCGTGAAGATTTTATCAGTGAGTATGTAGACTCGGAATGGTAAAGATATCTCTTGAATTATCAGACATAGAATGATAAGGTTGTATGTCAAAAGGGAAACAGCCCAGAACAAGAGTTAAGGTTCCTAAATTATTAGTTAAGTGAAATTAAGAAGGTTTTTATTAAAGTCGACAAGGAGATAGGCTTAGAAGCAGCCATAATTTTATGACCTCGTAACAGAGCGCTTGTTAAGTTATAAAAGCATCGAAAATTTAACGGATCTAAACAATATACCGAAACCTTGTCTTTTTACATAACATATGTTCACTTATTGATAAGATATCTTGATATGTTATCTATCCACATTTAAGAATATGTTATTAAGCAGAAGGAAAAAAAAATAGTTTACAAATAGGCAGTATTGAGACGTAGTGAGTGCAAGGAAGGTTTGCCTAGTTTGTATTACATACTTCTGGTTTATTTCTTCGGCGCTCGTTCCAGAAGCTCTTTTTTATAATATTATTGTGATAATATAATAATAATATTGTAAAAATATTGCATTGTATTGCAAAACGAATTATTTATAGAATATTCTTATCACAATATTGTATAAATATTTGCAGTATATTGCAAAACGAATTAACTATTTATAGTAGTGTTATAGTGGTAATAAGCTATATATAGTGTTATAAATGGTTAATTTACTAATTAAAGAGGACTATTCCTGATGGTAAAAAGGGTAGCAGAACGTTGAGTGTAATGAATATTATTTTTTAAATAGAATTATTCTAATAATATAACTCAAGTGATAATGGTGACATGAGTAACTAAAAGAAAAATTTTCCGCCTTAAGCTTATGGATAAAGTTAAGTAACGGCCTCTAAGTTTAATATCTAAAGATTTAAACGATGAGAAAATCTTTTTTACTAAGGACAACATTTTAGTGTAAAATGTGCTGGAAAAATAGTAAATATATTTTTTTCTAGTCAGTATGACTAGAAAACAAATGAACAATAACCGTACCTAGAATCTGCTACAAGTAAGCTAGTAGAGAATACGAAGGCGTAAATGAGCTAACAATCATAAAGGAACTCGGCAAATTGACTACTGTACCTTCGGAATAAGGAGGTCTCGTAATTCTTGATTAATATCAGGTAAAAGGAAGAAGCATAAAATAATGTTGTACGACTGTTTAATTAAAACACAGCACTTTGCTGAAAGATAAAAAAATCTAAGTATAAAGTGTGAAATCTGCTCAGTGCCGGCTGGTTAACAGAGATTATTAAATATCTTAATATTTGAGTTCAACGGAAACCCCGGTTAAAGGCGGCCTTATCGTGAGGGTCCTAAGGTAGCGAAATGCCTTGGCCGTTAAATGCGGTCTTGCATGAATGGTGTAACGATACAACAGCTGTCTCTATGATTGACTCAGTGAAATTGGAATAGCTGTGCAGATACAGCTTACCTCTAGTTAGACGAGAAGACCCTATGCAGCTTTACTGTCACTAATTATGGAGTATGATAGATAATTTTCAGATTATAAGGTAATTGATTAAATGACTATGAGAACCCTTTATTTATCTTTCATATGAATGAATTGGTTTAGGATTATAAACAAATATAATTAAGGAAACTTTATGGCTGTGAAACAGCCACCTTTGTATTTATAAAGAGTTTATAATAGTAAATCCACCTAGTTCAGTTTATTATTTTTTTTTTTAATAGTAAATGACCTTTGGTAAGGAACTATCGCTAGGAGACAGTTTATGTGGGGCACAGACCCTGTAAAGAGTAAACAGGAGTGTCTAAAAATATATAATTATTTTGTTTGCTATTTTAAATAGTGCTGTTATAACAGTACTATTTTTAATCATATTTAATTACTTATATTTACGTCTTTGAGTAGGCTGTGCGGTGCATTCTTCGTAGCACTAATTTTTTTTATTAATGAAAAAAAATACAGCGGCTACGCGGCGGCTACGCCGCAACAAAAGCTCTACAATATATGCATGTTTATACTAGTAAGTGTCTTTAAGGTAAGATTTTTACTAAGGAGAAATTAGAGATAATTGAAAATATTATGATTAGTAACCTTATGCCGAGCTGCTTCGCAGAGTAAGCTAAGGCAAGCTAAGCTAATATTTTCTAGCTATAATTATTTTATAGTTATGTTTTCAATATCTAAAAAGCCCAACGGCTAAATCTTGCCTTACTGTTTGATTATCGACAAATCTTACAGTTGCGTAAGCAGGGCATAGGATCACAAGATACAATAAGGATAGATCTTGGATTATTGGAAAAGCTACGCTAGGGATGTTTGTCCTTTAATATTTTATTTTTATATTTAGGCTTATAGAAGGCGAGCTTACTAGCCGTAGGCTTTTTTGTGTATACGTATACAAAAAAAATAAGCCTAGCCTATTCAATAAATAAAATTATTAATACATATTGGGTAAATTTCAAGAATTACTAAAAATAGTAAACTTGAAGCGAAGTTTATTTTAGCATAAATTATAAAATAAAAACGTTCAACGGCTATAAGGTGAGTATTATGCAATAAACAATAATCCTTTTAATACTACCCAACATTTTTAGTCTATATATTTAAAGAAAAAAGTAAAAAAACCCAAAATTTTTTATATTCGTTAGACATGAAAATATTTCATAATAACTTAAACAATAACTCTAAAACAATTAATGCAGCAGCTGGAGCAGCAGCTAGGCAGCGCATCGTAAGGAATAATGTTAAGTATTTACCCTCTTTTTCTAAAGAATGAAAAAATATTATATATTGTTATAATAAAAATAATTTAAAAGATATACCTGTTAATAATATAAATATAAATAATATTATTAAAAGTTATTTTAATTTATATTTTAAACATCCTAATTATCTAGATTATGATTATAATCCTTTGAAAAAAAATACTACACAGATAGGACTAGACATTAGCGAACTAGACTACGAAAATACACGAAAATTTTTAAGAAGAATATATGTAAGTAATGCAGAAATTAAACATACAAATAATAAAGCAATAATTACTTTATATACTGTTAATAGAGAAAAAAAAATATTAAAAGATAAATATTTAAAAATAAATAAAAAGGTTAGTAGACATTTAATAAAACGTTCTATTTTTTTACATAATAAAATATATAGACGGATACTAGCAATATTAAATTTAGGGGGTCTTAAAAATAAATATCAATATATTACCAAACTAGAATCAATATCAAAGAAAAATTTTTGAAATTATAAATTAAATGACTTAACTAAGTTTATAAAATTCAAAAATACTTACTTGAAAAAAATATGAAGTATTATTATTAATAATTATTGAAAAAAATATTTAAATTTATTAAGAAAATATGATCTTCTTTATTCTCTTAATCAATCTAAGTTTAATAAACAAATCTTTTTATATAAATTAAGTAAGATATTAAACAAGATAATAGGAAAAGAAATACAATATAATATAGTAAATCTTAAATCAATAGCATTTCATTCAGATCTATTAACTAATGCTTTAGTTTTAAAAATTCAAAAAACAAACATGAATTATAAAAAAATTATGTCTAGTTTGTTAAATAGAGCTCCTTTTCCTTTAAATAATAGAGCTTGTTCTAGGCAAATTACAAAAATACAAAATACATCACCATATAAAGATTTTGCTTTAATTTCTATAGCTTGCGCGTATCCTATATCCTCATCCTTGTATCCGGAGGTATTGCTGCAAGGCAGCAGGGATAACCCTGAAGGATTAAAAGCAGGGCTTATAAAATATAGATCGGGAATATCTGCATCTTGTGTTAATAAAACAATACCAGCTATAGCATCCGCACATATGCGTGCTTCGATGGTTGACCAAGAAAAAAATATAGATAAAATGTTAGGTAATTCATGTAATATTTCACAAGTTCATAAAACAATCTTTAATTCTATAGGTTATAAAAACCTGGGAGGTATGAGATTAGAAGTTAAAGGTAGATTATCTAAACGTTATAGAGCAGATAGATCTCTATTTGCATTAAAATGAAAAGGAGGATTAAAAAATGTAGATTCATCTTTTAAAGGTTTAAGTTCAGTTTTATTTAGAGGGAATACTAAATCTAATGTATCTTATTCAATGTTTAACTCCAAACGTCGTATTGGGGCTTTTGCAGTAAAAGGTTGGATTTCCGGTAAATCTTATAGTACTAAGGCCTAACCTAGAGAATTAGATACTCATATTAATCCATGAGCTTTATCAGGTTTTGCTGAAAAATAACAAACAACGATAATTGTTCTCCAGGTTATTCAGTAATCTTTCAAATCACTTTGCATAAATACAATAAAAATGAAAAGTAGTGATTGGTAGCAATATACTATACAACTATTAATCCTGCAAAATCACAGCAGGGTACAGTAATAAATCATTTCGATAAACACCCTCTTCAAAAGAGATTATAAATTTTTTAAGCAAGATATCAATTGATATTATGAAAAACAAAGAACATTTACATATTAATGGCTTATAGAAAATGCTTACTTCGTAGCGCGGTTTCACCAGCAGAAAGTCGTAATTAAGGCCAAATTAAATTTAGGTCTTACTAAGCAATTAAGAGAGGCTAGGTATAATATCTGTTGACACACCGTTAATTATAAATCAACAAATATCAGATTGTAATTGATTAGCAGACTTTGCTTTAACTATGTACGGTTGTTTTTTGTAAATATAATACAATATAAATTAGATGTACAAGTGCAATTAGTGTTTTTTGTAGAAAATGGATAATTTAGTATCTTATTTTAATTGTGGATATATTGAGAAAAAAAAATAAATCTAAGTTGCTGCATATTTTTTCTTGTAAACGCTACTGATCCCCGTAGGATATCCGTAGGATATCCGTAGGATATCCGTAGGATATGAAAAAATCAGCACGCACAAGTAGAGGAGTGTGCGGTTTAAAAAATTGATGTTGCTGAATTAGTTTAAAGTAAAAAGCATTTAACTGAATAAGGCTTAGAAGAAATACGTAAAATAAAATCTGATGCTTCGCTAGCCTGCCTTATAGGAGGCTAGATGAAGAATAATTTATTAGGTTAGGTAAATTCTATATAAATATAGTTGAATAAATATAACAATTTAAAAATAAATAAGAGGTAAGTAAATATTAAAGGAAATCTTAAATATATAGAATAAAAATGAAGACATAGTCTGAACCATTTTGAAAGAAATGGAAATATAGTATTATGATAACATATAGAACAGGCTAATTTGCGCAAGAGTGTACAAAACAAGTGCGCGGTTTGGCACCTCGATGTCGGCTTAACTTATCCTCATGGATGCAGAAACTATGTAGGGTGCGACTGTTCGTCGATTAAAAAGTTACATGAGCTGGGTAAAGTATTTAGCCCAGAAATAGTCAGCAATTCGCTACTATTTCAGAAAATCGGGAAAATTTCAAGAATTACTCCTAGCAGTTAACTTGAAGCGAAACTTATATCAATAGTATAAGAACGTTCAACGACTTTTAGGTGAGCGGTTACTAAAACATAATAGTATACAAGCAATAATCCTATATATAAAACCCGACATACAAAAATAATTATGAGCTTGTTGTGTTCTATCCTGGCTGGGCTGCTTCTATTTTTTGTGCGTAGCTGCGTAGCTGCGTAGCTTAAAAAAAAAATACCGCAGAACATTCCTGTATCCAAGGGTGCTTCACGGTTCGCGCTTACTTCGTAGTGCGGTTTAGGGATATGGTTTATAAGGCCAGCATAAAAAACAACTTTAAGATATTTAAATTCAGCTCTTGGGTTTTTAGTATAAAAAAATCCTAGTCCGCTAGGGGAGGACCTAGTCCTAGGTTTTACTTCTTAGTTTGTGGCTAGAAATATTTTACATTTTAGAACTATTAGTAGTGAATAAGTAAAAGTGTTAAGTATTGTTAAAAATGATAAGGTTCCTTGTAAGCTTTATAAAGACTGTAAATTACCGTCTCTAGATAAGGATTTATATCATTGTTTCAATAATAACAAGATATATTCACTTAACAATTTTGCTGTTTATTATATGTAAGGATTTTTATGTAGCCTTATATACCTTTTCTGTGAAACCCAGCCTAGATAAATGCACGGTCTTAAGGCTAGCAAACTATAAAAATGAGCTAAATATTTGATTATAATTTTTTGTATGATGACATAGTCTGAACCATTTTGAAAAGAATGGAAAAGAAAATTGATAACATATAGTAAATACGTCGTGAGACAGTATGGTTTCTATCTTCTAGGGGGAATTAGAATAAAATAAGAATAAACTTTTGTACGCAAGGAACAAGAAGAGTTTAACTAGTCGGCTTCGTCGGCTATAAAAAGTTAAATTATAGTTATTAACCTATGGTTTACCTGTTGTTTATGTGCCCAAATATTAAATATGTATATTATATATATATATATCTGTATTATTATACACAGGGATGTTTCTTTTACTAAGATAAATGTATAGCATAAGCACGGCAGGAAAGCTAAGTTAGTTAAAGATAAGTGCTGAAAGCATGTAGGCACGAAACTTATCTTAAGATATTTCTTAAATATACGTAATATACTATTACGAAATTTATAGGCTTTATCCGTAAGAATTTTGAAATTTTTAAGAATAAAGTACTAATTTCATAATTCACTAGTTATATATATATCTAGGCTGGGTTAGCATAAAAGTAATGCAATTGTTTTGTAATCGATGGAAGCAAGTGCAGTACTTGCACCTGGCTATTATTATAAACCGTAATACAAGGAGCCTTGCTTCTTGCGGCTCATTAGGAGTACGGCCTAGGGATCCATAAGCAAAATACAACAGCCAGCATCAAAGTAAAAACTAATAAGCGTGGTTATAAACCGCGATTTAACAGCATAAAACAAAACACAAAATAACAAATTTAAGGATTAGTAGTCAAGTGGTTACGACATAGCTCTTTCAATGCTACCATCGCAGGTTCGAATCCTGTCTAGTCTAAAGTGGTTTAATGTAATAGTAACATATTCGGCTCATGTCCGGGTTATATAGGTGCAAATCCTATAGCCGCATAAAGGGTTATAGCTTAATTGGTAAAGCATACTGCTCATAACAGTAATTATAAGTGTTCGAGGCACTTTAGCCCTAGCCTGTGTGCTGAAATTGGTAGACAGAGAAAACTTAAGCCTTTCTGAGTTAAACTCGTGAGTGTTCGAATCACTCCCCAGGTAACCGGGTCAATTTAGGCGAATTGGCCTGGATATGTATAGTACTAATATCATGCTAAGATTAGCTAATTTTGATCTTTGATGATAGTCTTACATTAACCAAACTAAGTTCGCTGAAGAACTAAGATTGACACTATAACTTTAAATCCGCCACCTAGAACTGGACAATTTAGGTGGTATTAAAATACGATGGAAGAATAAATCTCTACTAAAGTATATTCCCAATTATGTCTCAAATTATGTCCGTAAAACAATTAAAAAAAAAATTATATTTAAGATACAAAAATGTCTTAACTAGCTTGGTGGTAGTGTGTGTGATAATATTTTCATGGATGGTTGATTTCGTAGATATAAGTTTCGAAAATCTCGATATAGCTTATACAGAAATGAAGTCTTTTTTAATGAAAATAGGTGAAGTAGATATAAATAATATGCCTAAAAAGCAATATATTTTAGCTTTTAAGATAAGATATTTAGTTATTATTTCTTTCTACCTAATAGGATTTGTTATAACTTTTGTTATAACAAATTGAAAATTCTTTTTATATACAATATTAGTTTATATATTTGTGAAATGTTTGTTAACGGATTTTTTCACAAAACATTTTAAGTTTAATAAATCATGAAATATCAATTATAAAGATATTTGAAGGCGAAAAAAAAGTATATTCAGTTTCATTGTAAAAAGTTGATTAGTGATGTTACCTATAAGATTCTTAATTCGAGGATCCATAATAGCATTATTTCATTTTAATAATAATTTTATATCTGATATATTTATAATATTATTGGCTTTACCATTTTATTATTATTTTTTCAATATATTAAGAAAATACTTACAAGCCAGATTACAGGGAATGCAAAGGAGAGATGCATTTATGATTGTAAAGCCTGCTTTTTTATCCTTCACTATTAATAGCTTTTGGCGTGGTAAGCATAGCCTTGGGCTAGAAAATGATTATTATTTATTTAACCATTATGTAATAAAACAAATGAATTTATATAATATTATTTATATCATATTTACTGTTTGAATAATTAAAAATTATTTTTATTATTGTTTAATATTTATGATTATTATCTTTGTCATAATAATGGAAATAGTACTATATAATTTTTTTACTGTAGGCTCCGCACAACAGGCTGCAAGGCAGCAGGGAAAAGTGTTGTTAGCATCACCACCAATACTTACATATACTTTAGCAAGTATTATGTATAATTTAGGTGCATATTTATCATGATCAGCTATGCTAGGACATAATGAACCTGAAAAATTTAATTATAATGTTTTTGATGATACAGAGGAGTATGGACCATGTTCAATAAAGCAAGTAGCTGCTAGTAAATTTAATACATATAAACAAGTTAATCCTTCAGTAGAATGTTTTAATTGAATTCATGATAATGCGGCGGAAGATGTTAATATATCGCAATGACCTCGGGAAAATGATCTAGCTATGGCACAAATAGTCAAATCTCCTATATTAAGAATGGTTCATGCTCAATGACATGTTGCTGAGAAGCAACACGAATTCAAACGAGATGTAGGTAGTCTGACATATGAACCACTAATTGCATTTAAAAATGATAGGTTTATAGGTTCAGTAGCAAGAATGAAAAATACATTAGTAATAAACTTACTTGAAACTAATAGACCTCTACCTAAAAAACATTTTTGACCTACTCATTATGTACAAGATGAAAGTCTTCGGCATATAAAAAGTGAATTAGAACCTGTCAGATGGGCTATGCGATTTTTTGAGGAAAAATATGGTATTCTTATTCCTTTAAAAGACGAAATTCATAATATAATAACTTTAACTGAAACAAAGCCTTTCGGTACTGATCCTACATTAGCAAAATTTTTAAGACCTTATTATTTGTTCTCTGATTTAAGTACTCTGTATACTAGTGCAGAGCAATATTTTTTATCTAGAAAACAGGATAATTGAGGACCAGACCCAGATGAATTATCTAAATATGGTAAAATTATAGTTTTAAAACATAATGCAATTAATCTTACTCGTTCAGAACAATTTATAAAAGAAAATGATGATAGATTAAAGGAATTATATAATGAATATTTAGAAATCAGACTTAAAAGGTTTCGTTCCAAATTTCCAAACTTAGACATAAATTATGAGGATGTTGAACCAAATTTTAATTCTGAACGTGGTTTTATGTTTAAAAAATGTACAAGTCCAGATATAAAAAGTCTATTTTTTTTTAAACAGGATGAATTACCGATCTTTTTTAGTTTTAAAAAATCTACTTTGATCGATATGAGTTGAACTAGACGAAGACTAATAGATAAAATCGAAAAACTAGAACCACATGTTTCTTATAATGCTATTTGTGCAAATAATATTTCTGTTGAATTACTATCAGTTGAAAATACTACTGGGTTTAGTACTATTGCTGATTCACCGGAAGTTTATTCTATTTGTAAAATTGATCATTATAAAGAAGGTAGTCTTTATATAACAGATAAAATAGGTGTACCTGTACAAACATTTAATGTTTTAGATAAAAAAGATGGTAAAGTTTTAGAAAAATTCTTAAAACATCCTTTAAATTAATTCTAATTTAGGAATAAGATTATTTAGGATAGTTAAGATAATTTTGGTTAAAGTTATCTGAATTACGTCTAAATAATCCAGGGGATATAGTTTAATAGGTAAAACGGTGTTTTTGCATGTCACTAATTCAGGTTCGAATCCTGATATCTCCAAAGCCCGTGAAGCTCAATTGGTAGAGCAGAACTTTGAAGCAGTTTTGGTTGTAAGTTCAAGTCTTACCTCGGGCAGGGACTTTAGTATAATGGTTAATATGTGTGGCTTTTAACCATCGAGATGTGGGTTCGAATCCTGCAAGTCCTATATGATTGTTCTCCGTTATTTATAGCTTGCGTTTTTTTTTAGTTTTAACTTAACGCAAGCTATCCAGCTCTGTTCTGTATTTTTGTACTTTTGTGCATATTCTGTAACGGTGCTACGAAATAAGCATATTTTATTATCTTATAGATAATAAAATAACAAGCTACCGCGCATTAATTTCTTGTTTGTTAACAACAAATCGAAGCAGCGCTGTTTTTAATTTCTTATATCGCTCCGCTTCTTAGTTTTTACTTTTATAAGTAAAAACACGATAAGCTAGCCTTATAGAAAGAAATATAAATATATGTGTAGTCTAGCTTGTTATATCGTGTTATAACAGCGATATTAAATATCAAGGCTAGCAAGTTATAATTACAAACGGTTATAAATAAATAAGCTTAATTAGCAAACTAAGAATTGGTTAAACAAATATAATCCTGTTTATTAATATTCGTTAATATAGATTTAATACATCTTATTAACAAGTTGTTATAGTTCAGAACTTTAAGAAACAATATATATAATCAGAATATACTTTTTCTTGTGGCAGAACTGTACTACAATCTAGGGATGCTTACTTAGTAGCGTGGTTTAAGGATAAGGATTACAAGGCTAGCTAGCGTGTATTATATTTTTTCTTTCTATACCCCTAGGTGTATACTTTAATTACTTTTATTCATATTGAATAAAGCTACAAAGAAAAAAAATAAGTATGCAATTATGTGTGGCGAAGCCGCACACTTTATTCTTTAAACACTAAAAATTATAAACGGATGTGCTGAAATTGGTAGACAGATTCGTTTTAGGTACGAAGGAGGTTACTCTCTTGCAAGTTCAAGTCTTGTCATCTGTAGTTTTAGTAAAGATCACAAAAAGAAACAATGTGTGTGGCTGCATGCCAGCCAGCCATAAAAGCTAGTATTTTTTTTTATCCATATAGTACAAAGCAAGCTACCCTCCTCCAGCGCGGTATACCTCTAAGCTTGCTAGAGCAAGCTAACCTGTCTGTTTGTTTAGCTTGCTTTTATTTCTTATATTTAATATATCACTATGAACAGGAATATAGTAAAGTAATATTGTTTTTACTAGTAAAGAGGGATAGGGTATAGCGAGCTATAGAAATAATTATGTAGTATTAATATCTTGTTGACTAATAGGTAAGTCCTAAATTTTTGGTATTTATATATGAGTGTTCGAATCACTCCAAGATAAAAAAAAAAGATAGTAAGAGAAACTTATACAAAGTCCTAACCCGGCTTGCTTAATCCCCGAAATAAGTAAAAACTAATAAACGAAGCACAACACACCTTTTTTTGTTGCTTTACAATACAAGCACTGATTATTTAGTAACCGGTTAGCTTCGATTTGTTGTTCTAGCTAACAAGAAATTAATGCGCAAACTATAGCACAAAAAATATAGCAAGCAAACACTACTTAAAGCCACCCAGAAATAAGAATAAAAAGCCATCATAGTATATAAGCCATAATAAACAATATTGTATGTTAATAGAATTAAAATCTATATTTGTGGCTGTTGTGCTACTTATCAGAAGCATGCCTACAGTAAACACAAACGGTTTGTTTGCACGGTTTAGCCTAATAAACACCAATAAGCCAAAAAATCTAGAAAAGGTAAATATAACTCAATAGGTAGAGTAACTATTTGTGGCATAGTCTGTTCTTGGTTCGAATCCAGGTTTTTACCCAGCAATTTCTTTTAATGTATATTGCTTATTTTTATATTTTTTTCTGGAGCGTTGTGCTATGCTTGTAAAAAAATTTTTTTTTACAGATAAAGTTTTAAACAAGCAAGCATAAGTCGCAACTAGTCTTCTTAGTTTTTTTTTTGCTAGCCCTCGCTTTCCAAGCTGGCCTTTAATCTTTAACCCTAAACCGCGCTACTGAGTAAGCATCCCTAGGTTGTAGTACAATTTTTAGTGAGGTAGAGGGAGTGCTAGGCCAGGTAGATAGAACTAAGAAACAGTTAATAATCGCGTTCGTTTTAACAGCATTATAGTAAAAACAGGTATAAGGCTACAGGACAAAGCAGACAAAAAGCCTAAGTAGTTTAAAGGCTAAAACCTTAATTTCATACATTAAAGATGAGAGTTCGATTCTCTCCTCAGGCTAGGTTATACCTATTTATATTTTACAATGATAATTATTTCAATTTTAGCTCTCTTGCTTTCTAATGCCGTTAATTTAAGACGTGACATATCTATTCTATATAATAGAATAGCTATGATAATTTTAGTTTATTGTATTTTAAACGATTTATCCTCTTTAACTGTAGTAACTAAAGGTTTAGGTCTACATGGAGGTTTATTGTTAGTTACAAATATAACACAAATATTTCATATATTTTTATTTATAATTAGTACATTAATATTAACATTAACTAGTTTCTATCCGAGAAAAATATGAGTATCTGAAGTATCATCACTAAAAAACTTGTTATTCAACGTGGAAACTATTGATCGTTATAAAACCAAAATAATTAATAAAATGGGTCAACAATTTAAAATAATAGAATACCCATTATTATTATTATTTGTAATAACAGGTGCAATATTTTTGATGTCTAGTAATGATTTCGTTTCTATATTTTTAGCTATAGAATTGCAAAGTTATGGTTTATATATATTGAGTACTGTATATAGAAATTCCGAATTATCAACAACTGGAGGTTTAATATATTTCTTATTAGGTGGATTAAGTTCTTGCTTTATTTTATTAGGAACAGGTTTATTATACGCAAATTCAGGAAGTACCAGTTTAGATAGTTTATATATTATAACTAGTATAAGTGATATGTATTCTGATGGCTCAGAAGCAGTAGCCTGTAGCGAAAATTTATGATATAAACCTGATTATATAAATTTTTCTTTATTAATATTTACAGTAGGATTTTTATTTAAGGTAAGTGCAGCACCATTCCATTTTTGATCACCTGATGTCTATGATGCTATACCTACTATAGTGACAACATTTGTAGCATTAATAGCTAAAATATCTATATTTATATTATTGTTACAATTAGTTTATTATACTAATAATAATTTCTTGGCTTCAGGATCTGAGTATGAAATGAAAAGTTGAACTTTTATATTATTAATGAGTTCATTGTTTTCTTTAATAGTAGGAACAGTAGTAGGTTTAACTCAATATAGAATCAAAAGATTATTTGCTTATAGTACTATAAGTCACGTAGGTTTCATATTATTAGCATTAGGTATATCTAGTATTGAGTCAACTCAAGCATTTATATTTTATTTAACACAGTATACAATTAGTAATTTAAATGCATTTTTTATATTAATAGCTATAGGTTTTTCTTTATATTGTTATACAACTGAAAATAAAGAACATGAAGAATTAATGGATAAAACAAATTCTCCTATCCAATTAGTTAATCAGTTAAAAGGTTATTTTTATATAAATCCTGTATTAGCTTTAAGTTTAGCTATTACTATTTTTTCATTTGTAGGTGTACCTCCTTTAATAGGATTTTTTGGTAAACAGATGGTATTAAGTGCAGCTCTAGATAAAGGTTTAATATTTTTATCTTTAATTGCAATATTAACTAGTGTTATAGGTGCTGTATATTATTTAAGTATAGTGAAAGAAATGTTCTTTAGTTTACCTGAGTATAAAGTAAATACATTATTGGAAAAATTAGTATTCCAAGATGAAGTGATAACACGTAAATATAATACCATAAAAACTAAAAATATAGAATATAAATATAATAATATAGCTATATCGAGTCCTATATCTTTTGTAATATCTTGTGTAACACTACAAATCTTATTATTTTTATTTATAAATAAAGAATGGCTAAGTATGGGTACCATATTGGTACAAACTTTATTTAATAGTTAAATGAGTAGTATGACTTTTCTCTTTATTCTTGTATCAATATTAACAATATTATTTTTAGGTCTTAATTTTTTATTAGCTCCTCATAACCCTTATCAGGAAAAGTATAGTATATTTGAATGTGGATTTCATAGTTTTTTAGGTCAAAATAGAACTCAATTTGGTGTAAAATTCTTTATTTTTGCTTTAGTTTATCTTTTATTAGATTTAGAAATTTTAATTATATATCCTTTTGGTCTTAGTGGATATGAAAATGGGATATACGGTTTAATAATAGTTCTTATTTTTATAGGAATTATTACCGCAGGTTTCGTGTTTGAATTAGGAAAGAACGCACTTAAAATCAATAGTAGACAATTAGAAAGCTATTGCGTTAGTAACAAGAAATTAGTGACTTCCCTGATTTAAGTAAAAAATTTCAACTAAAGTATTTTAAGGATTTAAAGTTATAGTGTTACAATCTTCCAAAATAATTGGAGCAGGGTTAGCAACAGTAGGTGTTTTGGGTGCAGGAGTAGGAATAGGAGTAGTGTTTGGTTGTTTAATAATAGGTGTGGCTAGAAACCCTTCACTAAAAAATCAACTATTCTCATATTCTATTCTAGGTTTTGCATTCTCAGAAGCGACAGCATTATTCGCGTTAATGATGTCGTTACTGTTACTATATGTTGCTTAATTCCTGTTATTATTAGTATACAATTAGCTGTATACTAATAAGCGTCCAATTATAGTTGGCTAAATACTTAGTGCGGTTTTTAAATTTCTTTTAATTTTTTTTTAAGCTAATTAGGTAGCGTTTACTTCATAGCCACATACTTCGATTTGTTGTTTGCTAGCAAACAACAAATTAATACGTAAGCTATAGCACAAAAAAAATTACAGCAAGGTAGAAGGGGTATAGATAAAAAAGCTTTTTTTATTCTTATTGAAAGCTTATGTTTATATCGATACCTTGCAGTATGGCACAAAAATAAGCAGAGCAATACCTACACTCCTTCTTACTTTTGCTATATCTTTATATTTAGTGGAAAACAAATTACAAGTCAGCACAGCAGTGTTTCACTATTCTACAAGAAATAAGCTTAAGAAATTAGAGAGAAAAGGTGTAAAGGTAATCAAGTTTATTAGCGAAACTAGTGTTTATAACAAGCAAACCGGTTTATAGAATGTCATCGGTGTATAGGAAAATATTGATAATAAAACATAGTGGTGTAAAAGTGCATAAATCAGATAGAACTGTATAGTCAAGTTAATGTTGCGTTGTAAGGTATAGTCCTGCAGCCTGCCTTCGCTTGTGTTTGGCTAGCCTTCGCTTTCAAGGCTGGCCTTCTAATTTAGATCTCAGCCAAGTACCCTTGAGTACAGGGAGTGTAGGAGCATAAAACTAAGAAGCGGTTAATAATCGCGTTCGTTTTAACAGCATTAAAGTAAAAAACAGATCGGGTTGTAGAGGCAGTTTATAAATAAGAGATTTCTAATAATAATGTTTATTGAATACAAAAACTATAGGGACTAGTCATCCTTTATTCAATAAGATCTTATCAGTACCGATTCGTAAAAAGGAGATGAACGATAAACACGTTAAAAGAGGAATGGTAAAGGCTAATATAAATAAACCTAGTTTTATTTAAAAGCCTTTAATGTAAAGCCATATTAAATAAGCCGAAAAGAGTAAGCACTAACTTCGTTAATAAACCAGAACATACCCTGCCTGTCTAGCTATATTTTTTGTGGTATGTAGATATAACCTCCTGGAGCTAAAATAAAAAACTAGTAGAGTTTTTTATTCTTAACCCCCCTGGTAGGGGGGGGGGGTCAAAGATAAGCAAGCCACAAACTAAGAAGTAAAAACACAAAAAATCAGTAGTTTGCAAAATAACTCCTAGAAGGGCTATGTAACTTATGGGAATTTGTATTATACTAACACTTTTGCTAAAGCTAATCTAAAACCTGAATAGATATTATTCATGGTAGTTTTTAATAAAACAATTCTATTTCTAGTTAGAAATTTTATTATTTAATTTTAGAATGAAAAATTTATGAAATACATTTATATTTTTAGATGCGCCTAGTGCTTGAGGTATATATTTTCAAGATAGCGCTACACCACAAATGGAAGGTTTAGTAGAATTACATGATAATATAATGTATTATTTAGTGTTAATTTTATTTAGTGTAGGGTGAATACTTTTCTCTATAGTAAGAAATTACACAGATGCTGCTATATCTCACAAATACTTAAACCATGGTACTTTAATCGAATTAATTTGAACTATTACACCAGCTATTATTTTAATACTTATAGCATTCCCATCTTTTAAATTATTATATTTAATGGATGAAGTAAATGATCCATCTATGACAGTTTTAGCAGAGGGACATCAATGATATTGAAGTTACCAATATCCAGATTTTGTAGACTCTAATGAAGAATTTATAGAATTTGATTCATATATAGTACCTGAATCCGATTTAGAACAAGGAGGATTAAGAATGTTAGAAGTAGATAATAGAGTAATAGTACCTGAATTAACACATATTAGATTTGTTATAACATCAGGAGATGTTATACACTCTTTTGCATGTCCTTCATTAGGTATAAAATGTGATGCATATCCTGGTAGATTAAACCAAGTATCAGTATTTATTAATAGAGAAGGTGTGTTCTATGGTCAATGTTCAGAAATATGTGGAATATTACATAGTTCTATGCCTATAGTTATAGAATCTGTAAATATAGACAAATTTGTACATTGATTATATAATGCTTAATGTATTATAAAAATATACATATAATTATGATAAATATGTAGATTTATCATACAATGTGTAATTTATTATATTTATATAAGAGGTAGTAGTTTAATGGTAGAACAGGATGTTACGGCCTTCAAAGTTATAGTTCGAATCTATAGTACCTTTTAGGGGCGTCAGTGTGACAGTTTGTTATATTGGCTTAAATGTCAATATCACAATCTTTTGTTGTATAGTCTAAACAAGAGTGTGACTTGTTTATTGCATTGTTTAGGCTTCATAAAGACAAATGTTTGTTGCAAGGGCGTCCCTAGAATTATTTGATTTATGTTTTTATACATATAAATGAGTTTGACCTTAGTACTTTTTTTAATAGGAATTTTAGGATTCGTATTTAATAGAAAAAATATAATACTTATGCTTATTTCAATAGAAATAATGCTGCTATCTATAACATTCCTAATCTTGGTAAGTTCTATTAATCTTGACGATATAATAGGACAAACATATGCTATATACATTATAGTAGTTGCCGGTGCAGAATCTGCAATCGGTTTAGCAATTCTAGTTGCTTTTTATAGACTTTGGTCTCTTAAATCAAACCATCTATCCTTTAGTCAACCTAAATTACCTGTTAAATTTATAAATCCTACTTTTACTAATATGAGAAATTATTCTACAGCATGTAGTTTAGGTAAAAATTTATCAATAGATCCCTGATTTATTACTGGACTTATTGATGCAGTGCAAAGCGGCTGTTTTGTAGTAACTATTTTAAAAAATCCTAGATACAAAACAGGATGAAATGTTCAAGCTAGAATTCAAATAAAAATTCATGAAAGAGACAGAGATTTAATAATGAAAATTCGAGAATTTTTTGGTGGTATAGGTTATATATCAAAACCTAATAAAAGTAATACCATAGAATATAGAGTTAGTAGTATAAGGGATATAGCTAATGTTATTATACCTCATTTTGACAATTACCCACTGCTAACTCAAAAATACTTTGATTACGTGTTATTAAAAAAAATTATTAAGTTAATGTTAGAGAAAGAACATAATACTTTAGAAGGAATAAAAAAAATAGTTAAGATTAAAGCATCAATAAATTTAGGTTTATCTAAAAAACTAAAACAAGCTTTTCCTGAAGTGGAAAAAGAGAATAAAAACATTTCTAATAATCTAAATCCCCCTTTTGCTGTTCAGCTAGGTAAACAATGAATGGCTGGATTTTTAACAGCAGGATCAAACTTTTTTATTTTTATTCCAAATTCTAAAACAAAAAGTGGTATAGCTGCTTCGTTAAGTTTTTCTATAGCTCATGATCCAAGAGATTCATTTTTATCAGAAAGTTTTAAATGTTTCTTTGGATGTAGGTATGTGACCTTGTATAAAAACCGTGGGGTTCGTGAATTTACCATTAAAAAAATTGATCATATAATTAATCATGTAATTCCTAATTTGGATAAACTTAATATAAGAGGATCCAAGAATTCAGACTTCTTGGCTTTTAAAAATGCTGCATTTATTGTTAAAAAGAGTATATAAAAGAATAAGTATCGCTTCTAAGGCAGGGCTGCTTGTATTTTTTATTTGTGCATTGCTTAATAGGCTAAAAATAGAAGGCCAGCAGGTACCAGCCAGCTCTAAAAAATAAAAATACAGTAGCTTGCTAGCCTGCCATACTAGACAAAGACTAAAAATAATCATGGGGTTGATTAAGGCTTAAGAGAATTTAGGTCAATAAAGATGAAGTGAACCTTGATCTAGTTTTATATTTTAAATATAATGCGAAACCTTCAAATTGCGGGAAACTCTTAAAGACAAATCTACCAAGTTAATACAGTAATGTTATTAATGGGACAGGTAATGACTCGTTGTAAGGTAAAAACGATTTGTATGAAGAAATGAAATAGATAATCTGCAGCCAAGCGCCAAAAGAACTAATATTAATATGAGCTTGCTATTATAAACAATAAAGTTTAAGGTGTGCAGTTCATCGACTAAAAGGAGGTTGGTAAATAATTATAAAGGCGCTGCTGTATTTTTTGGATTAAGCTTCGCTAGGGGTGTGTTAAGAAGACCGCGCACTAAAATATCGCAGGCTACAAAAAATAAGAAAGCAGCCCTTTTATTTGCTTAAGATATAGTCAGGCATAACTTAAAGGTTATGGATATACCCAGCCCACCTAAAGGAATTTAATTCCAAAGGTAAAGGGGAAAGACGAAGAGGAAGTATCGCAATAGAATATAAATAATGTATTTAATTTTAATCATATTGCCTTTTTTAGGGTGTATAGTGTCTGGCTTTTTTGGTAGAAAAGTTGGTGTGACAGGTAGTCGTATTTTAAGTTGTTTATGTGTATTTTCAACTACAATTTTCGCTATTTGTTGTTTTTTTGAAGTAGGATTTAATAATAATCCTGTATCTATAATGTTATTTAGATGATTAGACAGTGAGTCATTTAATATAATGTGAAATTTTCAATTTGACAGTTTAACAGTATCTATGTTAATACCTGTATTGATAATAAGTTCTTTAGTTCATTTTTATTCTATAGGATATATGAACCATGATCCTCGAGGTTACGTTAAGGGAATACGTAATAGTGGGGATAAATTGTCAAACTCCGGGGAACTCCTAAAGCTTAAGATACCAAACTATAGTTGAAAAACTATAAGTGGCTGAATTAATTACTCAGGTACGGTAACAAGTCTTAATATTTGTGAAAACAAAATGGACAATCGCGGATCTAAGTCAGTAATAATAGGGCTGTTCAACCTAAAGCTTTATATTACTGTAAAAGAGCAACGAGTAGACGGCAGTTGATGTGGCGGCTTCGCTGTGTGTAAACTAGCAAGCTCGAATTTTCCACATTTAAGATATACTCTCCAAGTTTTCGAAAGAAATAGAGGTGTAAACCTCGGTTTCAGCCTACAACAAGGTTGAAATCCTTGTGTTAAAATCCCATCTAAGCAATTCGGTTTAAGACAATTTTCTACTTATAATTCTACTTCAGAACTTATTCATCCTAATGTTTGATCTGGTTTAATAGACGGTGAGGGTTCTTTTAGTATAATTATTGATAAGAATCCCACTCGAAAATTAGGTTGACGTGTTCAATTCAAATTTCAAATAGGTCTACATATAAAAGATCTTAATTTGTTATATCAATTGCAGCAATATTTAAATGGTATGGGTTCTATCCATTTAGCTAGGAATCGTGAGATAGTTAATTATTCTATTGATTCAATTGAAGATTTAAATAAATTTGTTTTACATTTCGAAAAATACCCCTTATTCACTCAAAAAGCCTCGGATTTATTATTATTTAAACAAGCAGTTAAACTTGTTAATGCTAAACATCATCTTAACTTAGATGGTTTAAAACAATTAATAAATATAAAAGCTTCAATGAATTTAGGTTTATCTGATATGTTAAAGTCAGAATTTGAGGGTTATATTCCTGCTGAAAGACCTATCATTGATTATCATAGTGTAAAATTGGATTCTCATTGAATCTCTGGTTTTGTTAGTGCTAAGGGTAATTTTGACGTACGCATGCCATCCACTAAAGGTAAATTGGGTACTCGGGTACAATTAAGATTTAGAATATCTCAACATCTTAGAGATATTCAATTAATGGAGCAAATAGTAAAATATCTAGGGGCAGGTAAAATTTACAAGTATAGCAGTAAGTCTGCTATTAGTTTATCAATAGTAGATTTTACTGATATCACCAAAATAATAATACCTCTTTTTAACCAAAGTCCTATAATAGGTATAAAACTATATGATTACCTTGATTGGTGTAAAATACATAATCTAATGCTTAATCGTTTTCACCTTACAGGTGAAGGTATAGTTTCAATCAGAGAAATTAAGGCAAGTATGAATATAAGTAGAAAATTTTAATTATATAACCATTGTTATAAATTAACCATAAAATAAACCAATTGTAAGATAAATTTAACAATTAAGCACAGTCAAAGATTTTTTAGTTATTTAAGTTTATTCACTTTTATGATGATCATTTTAGTAACTGCTGATAATTATTTAATGATGTTTGTAGGATGAGAAGGTGTTGGAGTTTGTTCCTACCTTTTAGTTAGTTTTTGATATAGCAGAGTACCTGCTAATCAAAGTTCCTTAGCAGCATTTTTGACTAACAGAGTAGGAGATTGTTTTTTAACAATAGGAATGTTTGTATTATTATGATCTTTAGGTAGTTTAGATTATAATGTCGTATTCTCGATAGCTCCTTATGTTCAAGAAAATGTTATAATGATAATCGGAATATGTCTATTAATAGGAGCTATGGCTAAAAGTTCACAAGTAGGACTTCATGTGTGATTACCTATGGCGATGGAAGGTCCTACACCTGTATCTGCTTTAATACATGCTGCCACTATGGTTACGGCAGGTGTTTACTTATTAATTCGTTCATCACCTATTATTGAGTATAGCAATACAGTATTGCTTTTGTGCTTATGGTTAGGAGCTGTAACAACAGTATTTAGTTCACTTATAGGATTATTCCAACAAGATATTAAAAAAATCATTGCTTATTCTACTATGTCACAATTAGGAATGATGGTTATAGCTATAGGTTTATCATCATATAATATTGCTATTTTCCACTTAATAAATCACGCTTTCTACAAAGGATTATTATTCTTAGGTGCAGGTGCTGTAATACATGCTGTAGCAGATAATCAAGATTTAAGAAGATATGGGGGATTAATATCATTCTTACCTTTAACTTATACAGTTATATTAATAGCTAGTCTTAGTTTAGTTGCTTTCCCTTTTATGACAGGATTCTATAGTAAAGATTTTATATTAGAATCTGCTTATGGTCAATATAGTTTTAGTAGTATAAATGTATATTTTATTGCAGTGATAGGTGCAATATTTACTACATTATACTCAGTTAAAATTCTTTATTTAACTTTTTTAACTAATCCTAATGGGCCTGTAAATTATTATAAAAATGCTCATGAAGGTGATATATTTTTAAGTTTACCTTTAGTTATATTAGCTATATTTTCAATTTATTTTGGATATTTAACTAAAGATATATTTATTGGTTTAGGTTCAGGATTCTTTATAGATAATAGTATATTTATTCACCCTATGCATGAAATATTAATAGACACAGAATTTGCTGTACATTCTACATTTAAATTATTACCTTTAATCTTAACAGTATTATTTACAGTTTTAGGTATTTTATATCCAGAATTTATTCCTAGTGTTATATCTAATTTCAAATTATCTAATATTGGTTATTATATATTTGGGTTTTTTAACCAACGTTTCTTAGTGGAATTTTTCTACAATAAATTTATAGTTAATACTGTTTTAGATATAGGGGGTCAAACAACGAAAGTTCTAGATAAAGGTAGTATAGAATGAGTAGGTCCTTATGGTATGGCAGTAATGTTAACTAGAATTAGTAAAACAGTCTCTAATTTAAGTAAAGGAGTTGTAACTGATTACGCTCTTTATATCCTTATAGGTGTTTGTTTTTACTTATCTATATTTACTTTCACTTTAATATTCTTTGATTTAGTTAATTCTGTTATAGTATCTTGTGTTACAGTATTAATAGGTATTAATAATTTTATAGTATCAGATAAAGAAAGCAGTATTTAGTACTATTTTCTATTTTGTTACTTAGAACAAATAGAAATTAAAAAAAACACGTATACATTATGCAAACTCAACCTAATTATTGCTGTGTCCTTAGTGTGTTAAGTTTGCTTTAAGCATAACGCAGAAAAACTATAAAAACATGCAAATTGTGCAGTATATATATTAATAAATATATAATATATAAAGATACATATCTATTTTTATTAGTTTTATTAAACACTATAATGAGAAACTTTATTACTTAGCTATGGCTAAATAAGCTAGTAGTAATGCGCGGTCTTGTTAGCACACCGCTATAAAAACAATTTTTAAGTTGTAATATGTATAAATAATTTTTATTTAAATTTAATAACTATGAGATTATTAAAAAGTCATCCTTTTTTAAAATTAATTAACGCCTACGTAATCGATCATTCACAACCTACTAATATAAGTTATATGTGAAATTTTGGATCATTATTAGGACTTTGTTTAGGTATACAAATAATAACTGGTGTAACATTGGCTATGCACTATAACCCTAGTATAGCTGAAGCATTTAATTCTGTGGAGCATATTATGAGAGACGTAAATAACGGATGATTAATTCGTTACTTACATAGTAATACAGCATCCGCTTTCTTCTTCTTAGTGTATTTACACATAGGTAGAGGTTTCTATTACGGATCTTACAGAGCTCCTAGAACTTTAGCTTGAGTAATAGGTGTTGTTATTCTTATCTTAATGATGGGAATAGGTTTCTTGGGTTACTCTCGAATAGCCCAAAATGATTATATAATTTATAATAACAAAACAATTAAAACATTTAACAATAAAAAATATTATTCTACTAGCCCTAGGGCTACTTATAATCTTAATAAAGTAGATAATTTTTTAACATCTAAAAATCTTAAACCTGTTTTCATTTATCATAATCTAGATGAAGATTCTGTTCGTAGAAATATAGTTAAAGAAACTAAAGGACTTAGTGGTATTTATATGATTTTAAACAAAGAAACTTGAAGTTATTATATAGGATCGGCTTCTACAGGAAGAATTAATTCTAGATTTACGAATCATTTAATCTATTTAAATGGTAGTAAGGTCATAAAAAATTCAGTAAAAAAATATGGTTTACATAATTTTGTCTTCATTGTTTTAGAGTTATTTCCTGAAATAGTTAATCAGGAAAATAATAAGAAATTATTAAACTTAGAAGATTTTTATATAAAGTCTCTTTTACCTGACTATAATATATTAACTGAAGCTGGTTCTAGTTTTGGTTATAAACATACTGAAGTAACTAGAATCAAAATGAAAACTAATTATAGTGAAAATCGTAGAAAACATATAAAAGATTTAAATAAAGGTAAAGTTTTGAGTTTTGAAACCATAGAATCTATGAGACAAGCAGTGGGCTCCGCCCTACTAAATAGAAAAGATGTAAATTATACAGAGCAAGGTATTTTAAATATGAAAAAGAATTCTAGATCAATTATTGTTAAAGAGCTTAATAATACAGTTTATGGGGAATTTAATAGTATAGTTGAAACAGCCAAAGCTTTAAATTGTTCAACAAAAACTATACAAAGAACATTAAAGAGTACTAGTAAATTATTAAAAGGACGTTGAATTGTTAATTATAATTAATATAGTTATAGTCCTGCGAGTATAAAGTTTTATGCAATTTATGGAAAAAAATAAAACTTAAAGCAGAATGACCTGACAGGGTCATTGAAGAAATTCTTAAATTTCTTTGGCAATACTAGTGAAAACGATTAAAATATACTAATTTAGTATACAAGATCGTCGGTTCTCCTTAGAATCGCGACAGGCTGGGTCACTAGTAGGTAGCTGAAATGCTGCTTAATGCACAGTCGGAACTTTTTTTCTAAGGTTTTTAGATAAATGTAATATTCGAACAAGAAAGATATTACAGCTTTTGTAACTGTAGACTACTACACAAAAGTAAGTTTGTATGTTTTACCTTATGGTCAAATGTCTTTATGAGGTGAATAATCTGCCTCAAATGTATAACTAATAAAAAAAAAGACTGATTGTTAATTTTTAAAGTAAAAAAAGAAATAATCATTTGCTTCGATAATTCCTAAAAAAAAGTTCTCAATCTGATCTCTGTGAAGCATCCTTGCTGCATACTTCTGTGGCAGCTAGCATATACACCCCTCACACTATGTTGAATGTGTGCTAGGGTTAGATAAGCCGAAAGAAATAACTTGCCCACTTAGCAATTTGCTAAGAACAGAAAAAAAAATCAAGAATCCTTTTCGAGTCGCCAATTGATCAACCCATTATCCAACCCCTCAAAAGAACGAAAACCTACTTTATGTAGCACCCTCTGACTAGCCTTATTCTCTTTAGTGGTCCAAGCATACATCTGCTCGGGAACCACCTGTAACTCGTCTGTCTGATTAACAGTGCAAGAGGCCACAATAGTCTTCACCTGAGTGCGAGCAATACCCCACCAAAATTGCATGTAAGCTGTGGCAAATTCGGTAGCGTAACCAAGACCCCAGTGCTCTTTCTTGAATTTGTATCCAAAAACAGGCCATCCTGTCTCTTTTGACAGAAGCCCCCACATACCTCCATCACCAATCAACTCTCCTTCATAGCCATCAGAGTTCTTCAAAAAGACTCCACAATAGGCAAGTGTGTGCGGATAAGGTTGCATAAGTATTTCAAGCTCAGCCAGAGTTTGATCGATGTTGGTATCTGGTCCGTCTTGTCCGGAATGAGCCATAGCTTCAGGTTGAATCCGTAAAGAATGGAAGGCGTCAAGATCTGATAAAACCAATGGCCGAATAATAAGACGATCTGTTAGAATAGGGAAATGGAGGGTACCCTTCTTAAGAAGGGGTTGAGTTGTAATGACAATGGTAGACATTTTTGTTAAGTGGTGAGCGAGTATATGAAATTGTGAACCGATCAATGTGTTTGAGGATGAAGAGTGAGAAGGAGCACTTCAGCTTGCAAGCTGAAGAGATATATATATTCACCAAACTCATATAACAGTTAATAAAACTTATTTTAAAACATTGCAATATGTAACACAAGCTTTTCAGCCTTTGTCATACAACTTGCTCGTATTCTTTCTTGTTCAATTAGAAAGAGCAGGGTAAACTAGGCTACAGCAATGTGACAAGTCTATATTGAGAAAGAATATATTACGGGTGACGTGGTCTCTTGATAACACGAATCATAATCCGTATCCTAGGATTAAGGATAAGAGTGACGTGTTTTGATAAGGTTCGTAAGGGTGGGTCGCATGCTTCGACTACAGGGATGATTGACATGTCAAACAATGTGATGATTGAAGTGTCCTACTGCAGCGAAGCAGCATTTTCTTGAGTATGATATGTCGCATTTGATAGTAATCATATAACGTCTAGAATGACGTATAAAGATAAGGTAGAAGGGTGTGTTATGGCTGAAAGATGATTGAGATTAATCGCGCAGCCATCTCATCTATCATAAGGTGCAACTTGGCTAGAGCCGATTTGTCCAGAATCACGCCATCCTGTGAAGACAGGTGCCATGCAATACGAGAGAGATGTAACCATGTTATCTATTGGTTGTATATGGGTATGGCTAATCGCTCCCTCGCTGCCAAGCACTCTGTGTGACGTTGTATGTGAAGCGTAGATCGTGGCACAATGCTACAGGAAGAATGAGGTAATTGAGGGAGCGAAGCAGAGTGTGATATATCATAATTGAAAAAAAAAATGTCATGGTCAGTGAAGTGGATCAAAAGCTGCTAGTCACAAATATGAAAAATGACATGATCATCCTAAGCTGGTAGGCAGACTAGACGCTTCTGACAAGTGGCATGCTGATCTTTCTCTATATATATGCTGATTCTCTCCTTCATATCCTTAAGTTCAGCATTCAAACTTCATACTGTTATCATCTTTGTGATACTTTATTGTCTTTCTCTAACCCTGAACCGGGGTGTCTCGCGCGGTTTCACCAAAGCGTCCTTGTATCATTGTGTACTAGCTTGCTAGGTGGCTTCGCTGCTTCTCCTATCCCTGAACAGGGTGCTTCGCCAGGAAGGCTACACACCAGCACACGTATCAGAAATCCCTGCAGAACTCTTGACAATGGCAAATCGCTACCAGAATCCTCGTGCCGACTACCGCGAGATTGCCCACGAGGATCGTCCCGATATCCGTTTGTTTTATGCTTCTGCTCAGTTTGCTCCGCCAAAAAATTCTTTCGAATCTAGCCAGGAAATCATTGAGCATTTAAAGATCCTACTGAGATCTCACATGAAGGACCTCGCGGTTGCGCAGGGTAATAATGGTATAAAAGTTGACGCCTACTTGAAGTCTTGGAAGGAATCGAACAATTGGGACTTACTTAAAGGGAAACGAGAGGTCGTTGTTGAATTCAGACTTGATTTTAAGTCTGTTATTAGTTATACATAGTTGCAAAGTACATCAAGACTTTGCAGCAACATTGGTGAAAACGGTCAATATTTTTGTTGAGGGTAAAGACCGTCGGTATTTGAAGATATCGCTACAGACTGGTCCACCGGTGGGTGGCTGAAATGCTGCTTAATGTACAGTCGAAATCTTGATATTCAACATATCACAAGGCACTTTTGTTTATTGAAATACAAACAGTTTACAATTAATTATAGTGTACAGGGTTTACTTATTTTTAACACGGGTTTTATCCGAGATTTTTAATCTAGAATTAGTAAATTGAAGATTTGGCTACAGTTAAACAGGCGGAGTAATAGCTGTAATAAAATACCACAAATTGCTGGAAACTCTTATAAGACAATCAGCAGGAATTTATATTAAAAAGTTTAGTGTAAATTCGACTTTTAATGATATATGTTCTTCAGAGACTATACGTGGTACGTTTTTTTTATAAAGTATTAAGGTTTATATCTTAAAAGTTATACAAAAGATGAAGATATAGTCCAATCCATTAACGAGAGTTAGTGATTGGAGACTCGCCGTCTCCTCCTTTAAGGTAAATTTATTAGTATCTAGCCAATAAAGATACTAGATTGTCAATCATAAGGTTTAATGTATTACTTTTTTAATCGCACCTATACTATCAGAGTGTTATTTAACTTTTCGAACTTATTCCATAAGAAGTAATAATATATCGTTAGGAGGTGTCCATAAAGAATACCTTTCTATAGATACTCAATTTATAGAATGATTTGTAGGCCTTTGTGATGCGGAATCGAATTTTTTAATAAGAACTAGAAAAAATGAAATAGGAGAAATTGGTGGTTTTGAATTCGTATTTAGAATAGCTTTACATAAAGACGATAAAGAAGTTTTAGAATATATTAAAGATATTTTAGGCTGTGGAAGATTAAATACTGAAAGAGATCTTTTAGTATTTACAATATCTCGATTAAGCGATATTGAAACTGTATTAATACCTTTGTTTGATAAATTCTCATTAAATACTACTAAATTTTTGGATTATTTAAATTTTAAAGAGGCATTTTTTTTATTTAAAAATCGTAAATTTAGTAGCGAAACTAGTAAAGCTAGCGAAGCTATAGAACAAACATATTTAAATATTATTGAACTGAAACAAAGTATGAATTCTAATAGAGTTAATTTTGTTTTACCTAGAAACCATAGTATATGAATTACAGATAATTATTTAGTTGGTCTATTAGAAGGAGACGGTTCATTTTATTTAAATAAACAAGATATGACTATACGTCTTTCACTGGTTACTACTACAATAAATAGAGAAGTTTTAGAAAAAATTCGTGAACATTTTTTAAGTTTATTGGATGAACATTCTTACATGTTGGGTAGTACAACGAAATTAATTAATATTTATAATAAAAAAGTAAAAGCTGAGAATAGACCTATTTCTATTTTAGAAATTTATCAGATCGATTTTATTAATAATGTATTAATTGCTTATTTAAATGGTATTAAATTTAGAACTAAAAAATATAAAGATTATTTAGATTTCAGAACAATAGCTCAGTTAATACTAGAAGGTAAATATTTAACTCAAAAAGGTGAAGAGTTAATAACAAAATTAGGTGATAGTATGAATAATAATAGATTATCTACATGCTTAAGTCCTAGAATTTTGGATAAAACTTTTAAATCTCAATTAGACTTGTTAATAAAATCAGAGCCTTTAATAAATATTGATTCTGAAGGTAGAGCAATGATAATCTCAAAAAAAAAATATATTAGATCTACTTATATTATAAAAGCTTACTTTTTAAATGGTTCTTTTAATTATTTTACTAATGGAATATCATGTGCTAAATTTCTTCATGTAAGTAATATGACTATTACAACAAGATTAAATGATGGTAAACCTGTAATAAATAAAGAAGGTCTAATAGTAGCCAATTGTATAAAAAGAATAAAAGCATACTCTTATCGAAATTCTTATAGAAAAATCCGTAAAAACAATCACCTTGGGTAATTTTGTATTACTAACTTAATAAGTGCTATACCATGAATAGGGCAAGATGTAGTCGAGTTTATATGAGGTGGTTTCAGCGTAAATAACGCCACATTAAACAGATTCTTTGCTTTACACTTTGTGTTACCATTCGTGTTAGCTGCATTAGTATTAATGCATTTAATAGCTATACACGATTCAGCTGGAGCAAGTAATCCTTTAGGTGTACCTGGTTACTATGATAGAATACCATTTGCTCCTTATTACTTATTCAAAGATTTAATAACAATCTTTTTATTTATGTTTGTTTTAAGTATGTTTGTATTCTTTATGCCAAATGTGTTAGGGGATAGTGAAAACTATATAATGGCTAACCCTATGCAAACACCTGCGGCTATTGTACCTGAATGATAAAAAATAATAAATGTCATTCTAAAATCTCGAGAATTGCCGGAAACTCTCTTTAATTTAGTGCTTAATACGAATAATTAAGCATATATTTAAATATGATGATCAGCAGGATAACCTTTTAGTGTTATATAACACTAAAAGGGGTCTTCAGAGACTATGCACGAGACAATTCTGAGCTTGCGCCTTAATTGAAGATATAGTCCGATCATAGTAGAAATACTATGAATTTTAACAATCGTCAATATATTTATTTTCTTTAATCTTGTTTATCTACAACCGGGTATTTTTTTACCACACGCTCGACAAAAGGAATAACTCGTTTATCTCCATCTGAAAGAGCTGCAATAAAACTTCCGGATGAAAGAAGTATTAATAGGAATTTTACTAGTCGACGCCCACATAGTAAGAAGATCACCAACTGGTAATTCTAGACTAGTATATGCTCAAACTGCTGTAAAACATAAAGAATATTTTGATTATGTATTAAATTTCTTTATTCCTTATTGCGCAAATGATTATATACCTCAATCTAGATTAGGACAATAGAACTAAAAAAAAACATATAGTGCTATATCTTTCACAACTATGCAACTTTGGAGCCCCTCGGGGCTACGTTTTAATAAATATAGAGAATTATTTTATGATTCAAATAAAAAAAAAATCGTACCTGAAAACATAAATGAATTGTTAACTGCCCGTAGTCTGGCTTTCTGAATTATGGATGATGGAAGTCGACAAGGTAGTGTAGCTTGCGCACACATATAAGTGTTTATGGGTTTTCTAATACAGATGTCTTGCTCCGCACAAATTAATGTTTGCGCGGCTCCGCCGACTACAAGACAAATTTAATCTAAAATGCTCTATACATTATAACAAAGATAATAAACCCCGTATTTATATCTTTAAACAATCAATGGATTGTTTGAAAACTTTAGTAAAACCTTATTTTATTAAAGAAATGTTATATAAACTGGGATTATAAAGCTGATATTAGTATTTAGAAGAAAATATTTATATTGATAAAAGATTTATTACCATTCTATGCTATATTAAGATCTATACCTAATAAACTATTAGGAGTTATAGCTATGTTCAGTTCATTGTTAATTATATTATTATTACCTCTAGCTGATTTAGGTTTAACAAAAGGTTTACAATTTAGACCTCTAAGTAAAGCCTTCTTCTATGTTTTTGTTATCAATTTCCTTATATTAATGCAATTAGGAGCTAAACATGTTGAAAGTCCATTTATAGAATTCGGGCAAATTAGTACAGTTCTATATTTTGCTTACTTTACAATTATAGTACCAGTTGTAAGTATAATAGAGAATACTCTAATAGATTTAGATCAAAATAAAGAATTAATTAATAAAACTAATTAGTGTAATATTACGGCTGAGGCCCTGCTATATAAGCTTCGCACAATACAGCTAGTAGCTTGTTATAGGGTATTACAACCCTATATATATAGTAAGAGTGCTTCTAGCATTTAGCAGCCATATGTTTATGACTTACAGTTTAAGCTATACAACTAGGAAATAGTTTCGTTAATAAACAAAATAGTCTAAGGTTTGTTTATATTTTTTGTGTTGTAAAACAGCATGCTTTCAGTCTTATGCTCGGTTATATACCGCGATTTAACTACATAAAACCAGTAAAAACTAAGAAGCGTTGCAGCCATGACTTGTTATATAGCTCTTATAACATGATATAAAAGGCGGCTAGAGAGAAAATAAGTATGCTGTTAAACACTAAAAATATTTAGCTAACCAAAGACTACCAAGATTATGCTGTAAACGGATTTACACTTTGATTGCAAATCATTAGTATGAGGTTCAATTCCTCCATAATCTTTTAATACTATATTTATTATCTGTAGACATAAGTAATTTACTATGTATAGATACATAGAATATATTTATATATATATTTATAAATATGTTATTAAATAAAACTTATATATATATACTTAGTATACAATAGTAAAATGAGTATATTAATAAGAGTTATTAATATTAGTTTTGTGTTAGACTAACCTAGCTAATGTTGCTGTAGCCTTACTCTAGGCTATACAGGAGTACCTGGAGCTGGAGCTCCTGCAACTGCAACTGCTTCTGCTGCAGCTCCTCCTCCTGCTATAAATTTCTGAGACCTGTCCGTCACTTGTCTATCCTGAGGCTCAACACACTTCTGTTTCGTAAGGTTAGTTAAACACACTGCTGTGCTGGCTTGTAGTTTTAAGTAGTATACGGCTAAGCCTAAAATACAAAAGTGGGTTAAAGGATAATAGTGTAACTAAGGAATAGGAATAAATCAGAAGTGGCAAAGGCTATAACTAAAAGTAGAAAATATAAAATTAAAAGTGAGAACTTTAAAGGTTCCATAGTATATTATTTAAAAATATCACTGTATATACTCGTATAGGTAATAAATTTGGATATTGCCACCCAACAGAGAATTTTAAAATCTGAAATTTCTATGCAAATGGAAAGATGATTTAATTCTACTAATGCTAAAGATATAGGAACGTTGTATTTAATATTTGCCTTATTTTCAGGGTTATTAGGTACAGCTTTCTCCGTATTAATAAGATTAGAACTTAGCGGTCCAGGTGTTCAATTTATTTCTAACAATCAATTATATAACAGTATTGTAACTGCACATGCCCTATTAATGATTTTCTTCATGGTTATGCCAGCATTAATAGGAGGATTTGGAAATTTCCTTATGCCTTTAATGGTGGGTGGGCCGGACATGGCTTTCCCTAGATTAAACAATATTAGTTTTTGATTATTACCCCCTAGTTTAGCTTTACTAATATTCTCTGCATGTATTGAAGGAGGAGCTGGTACAGGTTGAACTATTTATCCTCCATTGTCAGGATTACAAAGTCACAGTGGACCAAGTGTAGACCTTGCAATATTTGCATTACACCTATCTGGTGTAAGTAGTTTATTAGGAGCAATAAACTTTATAACAACAATAGCTAACATGAGAACTCCAGGTATTAGACTACATAAATTAGCTTTATTTGGATGAGCTGTTGTAATTACAGCTATTTTATTATTATTATCCCTACCTGTATTAGCTGGTAAAATACTGCCAGCGTTAAATTTGGCCAATTGCTGGAAACAGATATATGTAACTATTATATCTTTATCAGCAGGATGCTTAATAAGTTTTAATGTATTAAGTATCTTCAGAGACTATATGCCAAAATTTGTATGTTTTAAAAATTTACCTTATTTGAGTCGTAAATATATTTCTAGCTTAAGCGGCACTTTTAGTAATAAAGAGTTAGATATAAGATTTGCTTCATATTTAGCAGGTTTAGTAGAAGGTGATGGTACAATTATAGTACCTAAAACTGAAAGATCTGTTAAAAATAAATTATATTATCCTTCGATACAAATAGTTTTTGATTTAAGAGATTTTCCTTTAGCCTTAATGGTACAATCTAAACTAAGTCACGGATCCATTTCAAAAATAAAAGGTTCTAACGCTTATGTATTATCTATCAACAAAATGGAAGGTATAATTCTAGTAACTAATGTTATAAATGGTTATATGAGAACTCCTAAAATTATAGCTTTACATCGATTAATTGACTGATTAAATACTAGGTTTAATTTAAATATAGAAAAAAAAAATAAAGATATAAACGACATAACATCTAATTCTTGATTAGCAGGATTTATAGATGCGGATGGACATTTTTCGGTTAGAACTACTTTGGGTGCTAGACACAAATATCCTAAAATAGAATGTAAGTTTGAGTTATCTCAAAGACAGATTGATCATAATAATCAAGATAATTTTGAATATTTGAACTTAATAGCTAATTTTCTATCTTCTACTGTAAAAGAAATTAGAATGGACAAGGCTAAACCTGAATATAGAGTTAGAACTACAAGTTTAAGTAGTAATCTAATATTAGTTAGTTATCTTGAAAAATATCCTTTATTTTCTAGTAAATATTTAAATTATAAAGATTGGTTGAAGGTATTAGAATATTTTAAATCTAAAGAACATACAGAACCTAAATCTATAAAAGCTATAATAGGAATAAAATTACAAATGAATAACAAAAGAACTGAATTTAATTGAGATCATTTAAACAGTTTTTATAACTTATACAAATAAGATATAGTCCTAACAATATGGTAACATATTGAGTATCTACCTTAAAGTTAATTTAAGAGGTTAATATAACCATGAGACCTAGTCTAGTAGATCAAAAATTTATAAGGGTATCACAATGATTCTTACAGATAGAAACTTCAATACTTCATTCTTTGAAGTAGCTGGAGGTGGTGATCCTATATTATTCCAACATCTTTTCTGATTCTTCGGTCTGAAATTCCCTTGAGCAAGGAATAATAGACTAACACTTCCAAACTCCGGGTAATTCCTAAAGCCTGCATTACGAAACAGTAGATCGAAAGGTCACGCTGCACCATAATGTGTAATGACATTATGATAAGTAATAAGATGCAGGATTACAGAAATGTGAATGGATCTTCGCGGATCTAAATCATCTAAAAAAGCCGCGTATTATCAGGAATTTCACAAGCTGCTACCTCCTTACCCCCCGAGGGATTAAGTCTAATAAGTAGCCGGATGAATGCGCGAGTTAACCTCGTTCGTACTAATCCTTTTTCCCCATGGCTAAACAAATGACTTTAAGGAGGGCAAAATAGTTAGAAGTGAATTCATGAAATATAGTAGCAATATAGAGTTGGACTAGAGTACTTTGTACCAAGGCCACTCAACGCAATAGGTGTAAAAGAGCAGAGAGTAGATGGAAGTGGGCGTTATAGACATAGTTAAGAGTGGTATCTAACTATGTAAAAAAAAAAATATTTCCTAAAAAAATGAATGTATAATCATGAAAGACATGAGGCTAAATTCCTTAAACACCACAGATACAAGGGACGTGTTTTTCAGCCATTACCTACCAACCATAATGCGTATAAAACGATAAAAACAGGTATATTAGCGGCGAAGTCCGGCAGGACTCAACCATCTAGTACACAATGGGGATATTTTTATCGTATCGTAAAAGACTGAAATGATTTGTGCATTCATAGTGGAAACAGCTATAACGTCTAAGGTGTACTCCAATAGCCAATGAAAAAAGGCGTTATGAAGGCAAGCTCAGTTGGTAAAAGACGAAGCCTTTGGTTCCTAAAGTAAAAAAAATAAGTGGTGGGAACCCTTAGAAGACATGATCCAGAAGTTTATATATTAATTATACCAGGTTTTGGTATAATTAGTACAACTATATCAGCTAGCTCAAGCAAACCTATATTTGGTTATATAGGTATGGTTTACGCTATGATGTCTATTGGAATATTAGGATTTATCGTTTGAAGTCATCACATGTATACAGTAGGATTAGATGTAGACACAAGAGCTTATTTCACAGCTGCTACATTAATAATAGCGGTACCTACAGGTATTAAAATATTCTCTTGATTAGCTACATGTTATGGAGGATCTATAAAAATGACACCTTCAATGTTATTTTCATTAGGATTTGTGTTTATGTTCACAATAGGAGGATTAATAAACCACTTAGTTCTCCCTAAAAAGATCGCTATATGCTGGAAACTTCTAACAACTATGGTACTAGAATTCAAAAATTCAGTGAAAATTCATAGTTTTGAACAATCAGCAGGAAACCAACGGATATATAATATCTTAGTAGGATCCTCAGAGACTACACGCGATCCTTATATTATTAATAATATATGAAGATATAGTCCGTTAAATAACATGTTAAATTTAAAAAATAATAGCATTAATTATAATAAAACTATTATTCGTCAGTATTCAACTCATAAAAATGAAGATAATATTAAAAATATACATTTTATCTATACATATACTAATTTTAAAGAAAACAGAAGCCAGATATTAAAACAATTAAAAGACAAATCAGGTGTTTATCTTTTAGTTAATAATATAAATGGTCATACTTATGTAGGAAGTTCAGTATATTTAGCAGCTAGAATGAAAAATTATCTTAATACTGCTTTTTTAAAAAGTAAACAAAATTTGAATATGCCTATAACAAAAGCTTTACTTAAATATGGTCAATTTAATTTTAGTTTATTTATATTAGAGTTTGTAAATTTAGATATGTTAACTGTTAGAGAAACTTTTTATATAACTACTCTTTTACCTTATTATAATGTATTAAAACAAGGTTATTCATCTTTAGGTTATAAACAAACGGAAGAAACTAAAAAATTATTATCTGAATTAGCTAAAAATAGAAGACATAGTGAAATAACTAAAGGATTAATAACTAGAGCCTTAACTGGTGAAAATAATCCGTTTTACAATAAAAATCATTCTATTGAAAGTAAAAGAAGAATAGTAGAAGCTAAGTCAGCTTACCCTGTTTATATTTATAATTCTTTAAAACAATTATTAGTAATTTCTCCTTCAGTATTAACTATAACTAAAAAAATTAATACTAATCATTCTACTATAATTAATTATATAAAACAACAAACATTATTCAGAGGTGAATGATATTTTACAAATATACCTTATAATATAGAAGATAGTCCTCAAATTAATAATTGATATAATTCTGAAACTAGATTATTAATTGATGATATGATAAAAAATAAACATATTAAAAGAGCTGTGTATGTATATGATGAAAATATTAATTTGTTATCTAGATATGATGGAGTTACTGATGCTCAAAGAGCTTTAAATATTAGCCATAGTACAATTAAAAAATATGCAGAAATAAATGCTATGTATAAAAACTATATTTTTAGCTTTGAGAGATTAAATTAAAGTTATTTGTAAGTGGTGTTGTTTTAGCTAACGCATCACTTGATATAGCATTCCATGATACTTACTACGTAGTTGCTCAAGTGGGCCTGAATAATTTAAATTATTCTGCAATTGACTTTATGCTGGAAACCATATTATCAGTTAATTATTTACTATTTATATTTTATTCTCTAAGAATTTTTCTAGAACCTAAAGCTAGTAGCCTTTTCTTAAATAGTGAAAATAATAATTATACTATGTCTAAAAACTTAGATATTAATATACAATCAGCAGAAGACCTTGAAGTGTTCTCAGAGACTATATGTCAATCATTTAATTTTTATTTATATAATAGGTATGCAGTTTTAAAGACTAGCTTCGCTAATAAAACGAATAGTACGAATGAAGATTCGTATTTCTTTTCCTGATTAGCGGGTATAATAGACGGTAAAGGTCATTTTTATATACAAAAATCTACCTCTAAGAAAGACCAAAAAATAATACTAAATGCTATTTGAGTAAGATTGCATAATAGAGATTTAAGAATTTTAACTCATATAAAAAACACATTAAATATCGGAAATATCGTCCCTAGTGATTTGAATTGTTATTCAGCATATATGGTATCTAATGAAAAAGATATGAGTTTTCTACTTAGTAAATTAAATGGTTTAATTCGAATTAAATATAATAGTTTCGAACAAGCTTGTAAACTATTTAAGATAGAAACTACTGAACCTATATATAAAATTCAAAGAGATGATCCTTATTTTTGTGGGTTAATAGATGCAAAAGGTACTATAGATATGAATTTCACAGCAAATAGAATTGAATGTTGTTTACAACTTAAGTGTAATGAAATTACAAATAAATTAAACTTTGATCGTCTTTTGCCTAGTTGTAAACCACAAAAAACAATTAAAGATGCAAAATATATAATTTTTAAATATCAATCAGTTAAATCCATGATGCTGATATATGAGTATTTTATGGTAAATAGATTACATTCTGACTTTAAGTTTCATAGAGTTAGTCTAATAAAAAAGTTTTACGTCCTACGTAGTTATAAAAAATCACGTTGTCCTAAACAAGTAAATTTATATTACCAATTTTTATATGAATGATTAGAATATAGAAATCCTTTATGAACTAGAGTACCTTATTTAATAAAATATTTGAAGAGAGAGTCCGATTAGTGCACTTGCTGAATATATTCATGATATTGTTCTATCTTATGAAAACGTACTATATCTATAAACTATTTATCTGTAAAGGAACCAGGTTAAGTACGATTCATAATTTATTTAAATATAAAACACAAGCTAGGTTACAAGCTTACACAAATAAAATTCAGTTTTCTCACTTAGCAGACGAAGCTATTATTAAGATATATAGTTATACAAACAAATGAAATTATTTCATATTTGTTATATTAGGTGGTATTTTTATATTGATTAGTAAATATAGTAACCATAGTTTATTATTTATATATCTTTATCAGATCTGTTTTCTTATCGCTATTATTATAAAATGAATTGCTATAACTTATAATTTTATAACCGTACATTACAGTAATGCTGCTTTTGGTTGACGAAGTAAGCAGCCCTTAATTCCCCTTAGTGCTTCACCAGGGGTGCTGGCTAAGCACTGTTTGTTCTTCTTATTTTTTCTTGAAGACGCTACTGGTCTGGTGGATTTGAAAAAACGAGCAGTCTTACCTCTTCCGGATTCAGGAGGGGCAGAAATTAAATTAAAATTATATTCTATTATTAGATATTTCTTATTAGGTATGTTAATTATATATTTAATTTTATTGTTAATTGTTATTTTTAATCTAATATATTATTTGTTTCATTTTATAATAAAAATATTATGAGGTAAGTTTCGCAGCTACGCAAATAATAAAGGGTTATTTGGTGATAACAAGGCTAAGGGGTATAATAAACCACCTAAAAAACCTCAAAATACTAATATACCATATCCACAAAATAAAGACCATAAAGATATAAAAAAAAAAGCTTCAGAAATGAAACAAAAAATACTAGAAATACAAAAAGATAAATCAAAACAGAACGATTTAAATATTGATTCTTCTAGCTTACACAACAAAAATACAAATTCGTTTAGAACTATTAGAAACAACTGAAATCACAAAATTAATATAGAAAATAGACAAGATTTATCTTTACAAGATCAATTGAATAAAATTAAGTTTGAATTAGAAGCTTATAAATTACAGAAAAAGAAATTTCAACAAAGCATTAATAATATAAAAAAAGGCAAAGAAAATTTTTATCCTGATCAATCTAAATATCTTTGAAAAGATTATATAGAAGTAATAAAACATCTTAATTTTAATCTAGAATCCATGAGAAAAAACTTAAAAAAACTAGCCAGAGCTGCAGTTAAAAAGCCAAAAAAATAAGCTATTGTTGTATAATACTACAAAATAAGGCTAACTAACTAAAAGTAGAAATAGACGTGCTGGTTGGCTAAGTAGCCAAGCACTGATTTTTTTGTGCGTAGTGCTTGTAGCTTTGCTTATCTCTACCTAGCATCCCTGGTACGGTTTCACCAAGATTACCCCAGTGATTCGCCTGGTGCATTAATTTGTTGTATGATAACACAACAAATCCTAGCCGACTAGAGAAACATTCTTATAGATATGGCTAGATATACAAGCATATTGAGAGCCTTTAAACATTAAACTACAGTATAGTATTCTATAGAACCATTATCTTTGAATATATTCTACAACTTTCTCACGAACAAATAAATATAAATAAACTATCAATTGTTTTGTATTTAGTGTATTATTATATAAATGACTAGGTGCTAAATTCATTGTTGGTAGTATTGTGTATAAACACAGTATACTGCAAGCTTAACACTCCTATCTACTGACTATTTATTTTGTATGTGGGAACTAATAATATACGTAAAGTAAGATATTATAATGCTTTAACTAATACTATTAACCGTTATTAAAAGTTGTAGTATACTACAACTTATGACTAGTCCCTATGGTTTTTGTATTCAATAAACATTATTATTAGAAATCTTTTCTTTCAGCATAGTTAGGGCAAAATTGTCATATTACTAGTAGCGAAGCCAACCTAGCTTATTATATTAATAATATATTAGATATATTGCTGGCTGGTTAGCAAGCTAGGCAATATAGTAAACAAGAGACACAAACAGGGTAGGATTTAAACGTTTAAAGTAATATAATCTGCTCCCTGCTATCTACTTATTTTTTTTTTTGTGTATATTACTGTTAGCACAATTAGTTTTGCATATCTTGCACTAAGCCAGCCTGCCCTATAACCCTTTCACAGTGATTATTTATATACATCATGCATTTCCATTATGTTTTAAGTATGGGAGCGGTTTTTGCAATGTTTGCAGGATGATATTTCTGAATACCTAAAATGTTAGGTCTAAATTATGATCTTAATTTAGCTAAAACACAGTTCTGACTTTTATTTATAGGAGTTAATTTAACATTCTTTCCTCAACACTTCTTAGGTTTACAAGGTATGCCTAGAAGAATAGGAGATTATCCTGATGCTTTTGCAGGATGAAATTTAATAAGTAGTGTAGGATCTATTGTTAGTGTAGTGGCCGCTTGATTATTCTTATATATTGTTTATAAACAATTAGTAGAAGGTAAAGTAGCTAGTAGAAATCCTTGATTAAATCCAGGATTTTATACAGATATACTACAAACTAACTTAAATAGATGTTATACTAGTTTAGAATGAGGATTATCAAGCCCACCTAAACCTCACGCCTTCGTAAGTTTACCTTTACAAAGTAATGTATTATAAATTTAAGTTTAAGATTTTTAGGCGCCAGTTTTAAATAAACTAGTCCCATTAGCTCAATCGGTAGAGCAAAATACTTCTAATATTTGTATCTTAGTTCGAATCTAAGATGGGATTGAATAGCTAGCTTATTTCTATATTATATTGCTTGTGTTAACTTGTATTTTTTTTTTTACTGTAGAAATTAATGTTATTATCTTTAAACTATAGTTGGAGCTATGCAGAAGCTCTACGTATATATATATTAAATGAAACATAAGGTAGGTTTCGCTAACTTTATTCCTGTTTTAATGCGCGGTTATAAACCGCTAGTGTTTTTAACAGCATAAAACAAGTAAAACCAGTATGCTTCCCGCAAGCACCGCTGGTTGTAGCTTTGCTTATTCATATCCTTGTAGCCCTGGTACGGTTTTGGTAAGATCATTAATTTGTTGTTTGCTAACAAACAACAAATCGAAGCCGGCTACATTAACATTCAATATAAAGTTAAACAAGGCTTAAAGCAAGGCTACAAGATTATTAATAATCGTAAGATAAAAGGCAGTAATATTACCTGTTCGCATATATATAATTTAGCCTACATATAGCCATGACTACCAAGATTATGCTGTAAACGGATTTACACTTTGATTGCAAATCATTAGTATGAGGTTCAATTCCTCCATGATCTTTTAATATTATAATTATTATTTGTAGACATAAGTAATTTACTATGTATAGATACATAGAATATATTTATAAATATATCTATAAATATGTTAATACTTCTTTATATATACTTAGTATACAATAGTAAGGTGAAATTGCACTATAGTTTTGTAAGGCTTTTATAAGGTGACGATTTTTATATATAACTCATCTATAAATTTCTCTCTCTTAACTGACTTATGGATAAGAATCTTTCTTTTTTTAACATATACTAGAGAATCTCTTATAACCTATTTACCTTTAGCGGGAGTTTTGCTTTTAGGTGTTTAATTTTCCTTTAGGTATTTTCTTTTTAAATTTATTCCTTATTTAGATATTTCTCTTTTTAAATATAAAGTTGCTAATCCTAGTTATTAAGAATCGAGATCAGATTATGTTATATAAAAGCGACCAATACTCGGTTATCAAAGAATCGGTTAGATCTCATAGCGAAGAATAATCGTATAGATCTAAAAGTTCTAACTATGAACACGATACAGTGTAAAAGCTTTTTAGTAATTCAATAAGAGTTTTATATTGTAATAAATCTGAGCAATTCGTATCAAAAAAGTTAGGATAATTATAGGCAAGTAGGGTGGTATAAAAGTAGCTCTTGTGAACAAATAATGAAGATAGATAAGGGTCGTATTGTATTGTATTTAAATCTAGAGATTAAAGAGAATAATAAATCATCTTATTATGGAGATACTAGTGATTTAAATTCAAATATTTATTAAATATTGAAAATAATCAGTTTAATTATGAACAAAAAATATTATGTGAAAAAGGTAATTATATATTCTATTTACAATAATATTAAATTGACGTTGCGTATACAATAATATTCATAGCCTTGTTAATCAGGTATGCGAAACCGAAAAATTAAACTATTTATAAACTAACCAAGTTTTAGTGTGTTATAAAAGGTTTGAAGTTTAGAACAATTAGAAATGGTATTAGTCTATAAATAACGATGAGAAAAGTTTTAGTGTATATTTTTCAGGGTGTAGCTAAGACAAGGAGTGTCTTATTATGGAAATTACCTGCGTTGTTAGGGTCTAGGGTTTAATACGTGTGTTAATTTGCTTAGTATATGATTTCTGTTTAAGGGTTATGCATATTTTTTCTGGCTTGTCTATGAGCTTTATATATAATTCTTATGTATATATCCTTTCCTGGCAGTAATGCTACATTTTTGTTCTCTTTTCAAACAACAAATCGTAGCATTCTAGTTTTACTTCTGTTAGAGGTAAAAACTAAGAAGCGAAGCATTCATATCGAATGCTTTCAGGAATTGGTATAAAGCTATTAGACACACATAAATGAGTATCTCCAGTAAAGTTCCCCATTACTTATCTTTAGATAATAACAATAAATAACGAAGTTCAGACTACATTTAAGCAATGCAGGGTTGTTTGCTAGGCTTCATAAGATATTATTGCATGTATTATTAATTTTAGGGTTAACAACTACCATTCTACAAAAAAAAAATAAAAATGAATTATTCTACAACAATTATTTCCATATTTGAAAATTTAATATTAATGTTACCTGCTTTATTAGTAGTAGCATTTGTAACAATAGCCGAAAGAAAAACTATGGCTAGTATGCAAAGAAGATTAGGTCCTAATGCGGTAGGTTATTACGGATTATTACAAGCATTCGCTGATGCTTTAAAATTGATTTTAAAAGAATATGTAGCACCTACACAAGCTAATTTAATATTATTTTTCTTAGGACCAATAGTAACATTAATTTTTGCCTTATTAGGTTATGCTGTTATACCCTACGGTGCTGGATTATCTTTAGGAGATATAGAATTAAGTATTCTATTCATGTTAGCTGTCTCATCTTTAGCTACTTATGGTATATTACTTGCTGGATGAAGTGCTAATAGTAAATATGCTTTCTTAGGATCTTTAAGAAGTACAGCCCAATTAATCAGTTACGAATTAGTTTTAAGTTCTGTATTACTGGTTATAATATTAATAACAAGTAGTCTAAATTTAAATATTAATGTACAGTTTCAAAAAATAGTTTGGTTAGCATTACCTTTATTATGTATAGTAATTATATTTTTTATAGGTTGTGTAGCAGAAACTAATAGAGCTCCTTTTGATTTAGCTGAGGCTATATAGATTTGGTCTCATTAAAGATCACAAATTGCTGGAACATCTAAATTAAGACAATCAGCAGGGAAATAATTCAAGGTACTGACTGAGAATTAACTCTTCAGAGACTAGATGTGATCATTTAATATTTAATATATTAAATAAGGTATAGTCCAATCTTGTATGAGAATATAAGGTTAATAGTTCATCGAAACTATCTACATGTAAACTTAACTTATATACTGAATTACCTAGAACTTCTATAAGATTCAAAAGATTTTATTCGTCTAGAGCTTGCGCAGCACTCTTTATAAATAACAATCTGAATGTAAATCCTATACCTATATTAACTTTAAAAAATCTGGAAGATAAAGATTATATAAATTCACATAGAGAAATGTTAAAAGGTAAAGGAGGTATCTATTCCTTTATTAATATAACGGATAATAGACAATATATAGGTAGTGCTAAAGATTTATATATAAGATTAAATGAACATTTAAATAATAAAAAGTCCAATATAAATTTACAAAGGGCATTCAATAAATACGGATTAAACCAATTTAATTGAGTTGTTTATGAATATTTTAGTTATACAACTAAAATAATTAGTAGTAAAGATATAACTACATTAGAAACAAGTTATATAAAATCCTTTGATTCTACAACTCTTTATAATTTTAAATTAGACGCAACTAGTATGTTAGGTTACAAGCATACTAATGAAGCTATAAAAAAAATGAAAGAGTATTATAAGGATAAAAATAATCACCCTATGTATGGTAAAAACCACACTGAAGATGCTTTATCTCTAATTAGTAAACCAGGTAAGTTAAATCCTATGTATGGTAAAACTCATAACGATAGAACTAAAAGCCTTATAGCTAAAAAAAGAAATAAGTATTTAAATGGTGTAGGTATATTTGACTTAAATAATGATTTAATTAAGAAATTTGAAAATAATGTAGAATTAGCTCAATATTTAGGTATAAGTAAAGTTACTGTAGGTAAATATATGAATAAAAAATTAATTTATAATTTTAGTTATATATTTAAACCTATAGATAAATAGATATTTAGATGAACAACTGGAATCAGAACTGGTTAGTGGTTTCATGACGGAGCATAGTGCAGTTATCTTTGTCTTCTTTTTTTTAGCTGAATATGCTAGTATTGTACTAATGTGTATATTTATTAGCATTTTATTTTTAGGTGGTTATTTGGAACAAGTATATATTATATACTTATATGAGATATGGAATTCCATATATGCATATTTATTTGATATATACTGGATAAATTCTACTGACTATTTAAAATTAAAAGAGTGGATGAATAGTTCATCAGTAGATGGGTCATTATCTAGTATAACTTTAGGGTTAAAAAGTTCAATAATGATTTTTATATTTATTTGAGTAAGAGCGTCTTTCCCTAGAGTTAGATTTGATCAATTGATGTCTTTCTGTTGAACTGTCCTATTACCTATTCTGTTTGGATTAATAATTTTCGTACCATGCTTACTGTGAACATTCGATATATTTTTTATAAATATAAGTTTATTTTAGTAGTAGCCAAAGCGCTTTAGTATGCTTCATAGTAAATAAATAATACAATTTTTAATTATGTCTAGAAATAAAGATAAAAGTTTTAGTTTTTGGAAGGCTATATAGCTAAGACCAAGATGTCTTTGCCTTGTTAAGTATAAGTAATGCATGTGATAAGTAGCTATGTCTTGAACCCCTTTTCGTCTTTTTTATTGTATATAAACAAAGGTAACACATTGCCTTTAGTGTTTGCTAGCCTTTATAAGATATTATTGTATGTATTATTAATTTTAGGGTTAACAACTACCATTCTACAAAAAATAAAAATGATTATACCAATTTATATGTTTTAGTAATATAGATCAATATTAATATTCGATCTCTTAAGGTGAGACAATGAATTTTCTACTTAAAAACAAATAATAGCTCCATCATTATTTTTACATAATTAGATTCAACTATCTGTATACTAAGTTATGGGTATAGTCTTATAGAAAGATTTAATATATAATTACTAAACATTAAATCCAATTTTAAATAACTCAATATTTGACCTATTAATGTTCGGATTTACGACATTAATTGTAGGATTAGGTATTGTTATGTATAAGGCTAAAAATTCTAAAGATTACTGGGAATAAAATACATCTGGAAATGTTTAAAGCAACGTCTAATTTACAAATTATAAAGTATATATTAATGTTAGTTATTGCCTTTACCGAAGCAAATAGTATATATTTATTGTTTAATAATTAAATATAAAATAAAATTCGAATTATTAAATTGTTTATATTAAAACGGAAGATATTAAATATTTAGACAAAAACATCATTTATAGGATTGCTATTAATTAGTCTATTATCAGAACCAGTCCCTGAATTTAGCTTTAAAATGGATAATTGAACAGGAGCTAATACGAATCCATCCTAACCTCAGACCACCTTGATAAAGACTTAAAGAAATCAGACAGTAGGCTAAGCCTCTTACTCATCCTGCTGTCAAAAAAATCAAATGGATAATTAAATTATAGGGTTGAGTACAGGATCCTGAAGCAAAAAGTAAGATATTTAACAAGATGATTTTTAAGATAAAAACCTAAATCGTATATCAGAACTTAGGGACTCGGTAACAGGTAACCCAGATGTAAAGCAATGAGGTAACTAATTTAACACCAAAAGGACGTAAAGCTAGCGATGGTGATTATTTAAAAAAAGTAACGGATAATTATGCACCTGTTAATAACAATGTAAAGAACCTTCGTAAATTAGAAGATGATATTGTAAAATAAAAAATATAGCGTCAACTTTAAAATATAGATCTTGAGATGTTTAATTCTATACGTTTTAAATTTGACTTTATCCTTAATTTACTATTATAATCATATAAATTTTATATCCTGACTGGTAAGCCAGCCAGTAAAATAAGCCAACTTGCACCTGCATAACAAGCACGTTATCTTCTAGTTTGTTTTAATCAGAGTACTCTTAAACAGGCTGTATTTAATAGTGCTGCTAGCTGCATTGTTTTTTAATTGCTTATTCAATATGAATAAAATAAGCCAGCCTAAATATAGAAAAAAAAAATTAAGCACTGCAGAAAAAAGCCGTAAGCAATACAAGGGCTGGGAGATGGTGAGCAAATAATTAAGCTATAAGTAAAACTACATGTATATTAGTACAGGAGTTGTATTATATATCTTGTATCGTATCCCGAAGCGTACTTAAGCTGTATTTTTTTTTGCAGCGAAGCCGCGAAGCAGCCAAGCACTTATCCCATAAAAAAAAAATATGCACAAAAAATAGAAGCAGCAGGGATAATCAGGTTGTATTGAAGGCTATCTTGTGTTATCGTCTTATTACTTTGTAGTTTACAAGTAATAATTAAAGAGCGTTATAAGAAATCATACTCCATATTTTTACTTGTGTTTGTTGCTTATTTTTTTAAGCTTACATCGATTTGTTGTTTGTTAGCAAACAACAAATTAATGATCTTACCAAACACCAGGGCTACAAGGATATGAATAAGCAAAGCTACAACAAAAAAAAATAAGCAAGCAGGCTGGCTGTATAATAGAAGGATGCCAGCTAGCATCCTTCTACATATAGAATAAGCTTGGCAAGAAGCATAAATATTTAGAAGTATACCTTGTAGGAATACAGCAGTACAGCTGTAATAATGCGTGTGTACTGTGTTTTTAATAGAAGACATCTATCTATATTTATGTATATTTAAAATATAACCTGAACACTATGAAATGCATGTCCATAGGTGTAAGCACAGCTAGATATCCTTATACTGCTTATGTCTCGTAAAACCCTATTCATAGATAATAAGAAATTAGAAATAACAACATATGGATATGAATGGACATTGTTACGTATTTCTGAGGGCGGCGTTATCTAAAAAAATTTTTTTTAGTTTATAAAAAAAAATATAGCCGTTTATATACAGCATTGCGATATATACTTATTTTTTTTAGCTCAAGGTTATATAGCCTAGTGAGAACGGTATATATTTATTAATTATTTAGTAGTCGGCTACTAAAAAATCGCTACACGCTTACTTCGTAGCGCTACGCACAATAGAAGTACAGTTTTACCGTAGCTTCGATTTATTGTTTGCCGACAAACAAGAAATTAATGCACGCTAGCTTATTATTTTATTTTATCTTATAATCAGAAAAAAATAACAAGCCTTGTCTAGGTGAGGTTTAGCAAGTTAAGGGTCAGCAGTGCATATAATTTAAAGTTTCAATATAATATTAATTTGTCTTATGTTTTTATCTTGTTTGTTAATTGTACCTGTTATAGGTACAATATTAATATCTAGTATAGACTCTTATAAAAAAAGTTCAGTAGTTTATACAAAGATTATTGCACTTAGTTCTAGTGTGATAAATCTAATTATATCTTTAATTATTTATATAACATTTAACAATAGTACTAATCAATTTCAATATGTACAAGAACATTATAATGTTCAATTATTTGATATTTATTTAGGTGTAGACGGTATATCAATATATTTTATATTACTGACTACAATTATAATGCCTATAGCACTATTATCAAGTTGAGAATCTATTCAAGAAAATATAAAATCATATTTTATAATAATGTTATTATTAGAAACATTGTTATTAGCAGTATTTATGACATTAGATATAATGTTATTTTATATATTTTTTGAAAGTATATTACCACCTTTATTTTTACTAATAGGTATATTTGGATCTGACAGTAAAATAAGTGCTAGTTATTATTTATTCTTATATACATTATGAGGTTCATTATTTTTACTTTTATCTATATTAACAATATCATCTCTTATGGGTAGTACTGATTATGATACTTTATTTAAATTAAATGTAGATTATATAACACAAAATTTTATATTTATAGGTATATTTATAGCATTTGCAGTTAAAACACCAGTATATGGATTTCATAATTGACTATTAAAAGCTCACGTTGAGTCACCTCTTGGTGGTAGTATTGTTTTAGCTGCTATTGTTCTTAAATTAAGCTTATATGGTATATTTAGATTAATATTACCTATACTACCTAAAGTATCTTTATATTATACTTCCATAGTTTATGTTATAGGAGCTATAAGTATAATTTATGCTAGTTTAAGTACTATTAGAACTACGGATGTTAAAGAATTAATAGCTTATTCTTCTGTGGCTCATGCTTCAGTTTATTTAATGGGTGCTTTTAGTAATACTATTCAAGGTTTAGAGGGTTCTATTATATTAGCATTAGCACATGGATTTGTATCTAGTGGTCTTTTTGTTTGTGCAGGAGGTGTTTTATATGATAGAACAGGTACTAGATCTATACATTTCTATAGAGGTATGGCACAAACAATGCCTATATTATCTATATTCTTCTTTATATTTTGTTTAGCTAATTGTGGTACTCCTTTAACTTTCAATTTCATAGGTGAATTCCTATCTTTATCCGGTATCACTGAAAGATTACCATTAATGGGATTCTTAGCTAGTACATCTATTGTATTATCTGCTGCTTATTCTATTTATATGTTTAATCGTATATCTTTCGGAGGTTCATTTACTAGATATCTAGAACAAAGTATATTTGATATTAATAAAAGAGAATTCTTTGTATTATTTACATTAGCTGCTTTCACGATAATATTAGGTGTATATTCTGGTATTATTACTGATACATTACATTACTCTATTACTAATATACTTTATAAAGTGGAGGTTTTGCCATTGATATGGTAAGTAAGGCTTTTAGTCTTTCACAAGGAAGCTTTACTTACTTACTACCAAAAATAGATAAAGATACTCTAGAAAATATTACTTGTAATTGGTCTCACTTTAAAGATAGTATTCTATATTACGGTACAGAATTAATTAATTTTATATCATACTATTTAGAATATATTTTTAATAATATAAAGGCAGCAGGGTGTTATTTGTTTGAATTATTCTTGTCTTCTGTATGAATTACAACAAGCTATTTATATTTCTTGATAGTAGATAATATCAACAATTTTTTAATTTGAGTTAGAACAATTTATCTTGATATATCTATTATTTTCTATGCAGTTATGAGTCTTTTTGAGAATGCAGGGTTTCATTATACTTTTATGGATATGGGAGGTGGTGATATATCATCTTATGATATTAAGGAGATAGAGAAAAGCATGGATACATCTATGCATATGGATGGAGGTAGAGACCCTTCGGGTGTGAATAATTCTTCAGGTGGAAATTCATCTAGCTCTGCGCCTATAAGTAATTCTTCAGGTGGAAATTCATCTAGCTCTGCGCCTACAAGTAATTCTAGAGGTGTAAGTCTACCTCGTATTAGAAATATATTTTCGTATCCATTACCACCCTCAGATACTCTACCTGCTATCGCAACGGAAGTAGCCCAAAATAGTCATTTAATCTCTAGTGACCCCGCACAAACTCTGGCAGCAAAATTAGAATTTAGAATGGATCAATTAGACACACAAGAAGGGTTATGAAAACTAAGGGGGAAAAATATAGGTGCTTCTATTATGATGTATGGTCAAGAGGTAAGTTTAACTAGAGAAGAGGTATTGTCGGTAGTAACCAAAAGTCAAATGGACCCTGCTCGTCAAAGTATTGCTCAAGTTACCGCTGAAAACTTAAGAAGTGGTGAAATTTTAGGTGTAAGATTAAATCCAGTTGAATTAAGATCAACGCAAGCAGGTGATATAGTAAAACTGGTTAGATCTCAAACAGGAAGCACATGAGATACAATGAAAAACAACAGAAACGATTTAAGACAACTTGTAGAAATAGCAAAGTCTCCTTGAAGGTAAACGTAAACATTTGAATCTAAAGAACTTTAACTTTATTCTAAATAATTGTATTAGTAGGCTTGTAGGGAAGGTCGCTTACATATTTTTTTTTTAGCCTGCCTTGTATACCCTAGCATAGCTTAGTAGCCTTATATGCAAAAAAGCTATCAAAAATAATAAGCATCTCTCGCTTTATTGCTAATTTTTTTACAAGCAGCTATTTCCGCGGTAACCTAATTATATAATAAGGAGTACAGGTGTTTTTAGGTAGCTTATAACTTACCCTAACTAGGCTAGACTAGGCTAGGTTAAGCTAGAAGGGCTAGTACACTCCCTAATACGAACCAAGAGTATTTGTAAATATGTGTTTCCAGTCATATAACACCAAAAGTTCCTAACTTAACCGAAGTTATATTTAGTATAAATTTTATTTTTTGTTTACGATTTTTCCTTTATGTTGTATTATAATTAAATTTTTTGTAAGTAATATGCCACAATTAACTCCATTTTATTATATGAATGAAATAGTATTTGCTTTTGCAGTAATAGTATTAGTTTTATATTTATTATCTAAATATATACTACCAAGATTAGTTCGTTTATTTGTAACACGTATGTTTATAAATAAAATATAAATACTTTTCTGTAATTATAGTTTGCTAGCCATGTCTACTGCTAGCTATTTTTTATAATATAAATTGCTAGCTTTGTATAGGGCTAGCAATTTATTATAATATAAACACTATAAGTAATTAGTTATTTCAAGATATATGAATAGTAAGATAGATTAGTTATGTTTCATAACTTATTTACAGAAATAAGGAGTCCCTTAGATCAGTTTGAAGTAAGAGACATTTTAAATTTAGAAGTTTTAGGGGGTAATTTACATTTATCTTTAACAAATATAGGATTCTATTTAATAATAGGAGGTTTAATAACATTAGTATTAAGTTTAGTTGCAACTAACTATAACAAATTAGTTAGTAACAACTGATCTATAGCTCAAGAATCTTTGTATGTAACAATACACAATATAGTTACAAATCAAATAAATGCTAAAAACGGTCAAATATATTTCCCGTTTATATATACTTTATTTGTATTTATATTAATAAATAACCTTATCGGAATGGTGCCTTATAGTTTTGCATCTACAGGTCATTTTGCTTTAACATTTGCACTTAGTTTTACAATAGTATTAGGAGCAACAATTTTAGGATTCCAAAAACATGGTTTAAAATTTTTTTCGTTATTAGTACCAGCTGGTTGCCCATTAGGTCTTTTACCTTTATTAGTGACTATTGAGTTCATTTCATATTTAGCCAGAAATGTTTCACTAGGACTTAGATTAGCAGCTAACATAACAGCAGGTCACATGTTATTAAGTATTTTAAGTGGTTTTGTTTATAATATAATGAATTCAGGTATAATATTCTTTGTATTAGGTTTAATACCTTTATTATTTATTATAGCATTCTCAGGTTTAGAATTCGCTATAGCGTTTATTCAGGCGCAAGTGTTTGTAGTATTATCTAGTTCATACATAAAAGATGGATTAGATCTACACTAATAGGCTTTCCTATACTTAACCCCTCTCGGGGGGGGGGGGGAGAAGGATAGGACAAGCAGTCTACTACCCTTCATAGTTATATGCGAAAACGAGGCGTAGCAAAACTAAAACAGAAAAATAAAAAGTATACCCCTACCTCATAGTTAAATTTTAGTAATACTGTAGACGCAAGCTAACAAACAGGAAACCAACAGTAAACTAAAAATAAATTATAAGTGAGAAAAGAGTGATGTGTAAATTTTGGGAAAATTAAAGATAATCCTTTTGTCTATTTGCAGGCTTGCTTACTGTAAATTTTTTTTTTGTAACTTGTTTATAACAACATGGCTACCCAACAAAAAAAAATAGGCAGGCTAGCTGGCGAAGCCTCTGGGTGAACTAACAGCCAAGAAAAGGCTGGCGTTTATAACAGCATCCTTTAGGACCTTATCGCGTGAGCCTGCTTATCAAGGCTAGCTATGCTGGCTGTAATATGCTAAAGCTAAGGGTGCTAAAGGATTAGTACAGAGAAAGGTTATTAGGCAATATAGTTGGAATAAGAAAACTTAATAAAATACCGTAGAAATTAGTGCTTTCACAGCCAGTTTATTTATTATTACTGTAATTACTGTCTATACAGCGTAGGTAATATCTAGCTATAATATATAAATAGTTAATTATTTATAATTAAGCTAAATAATAAAATAAGTGTGTATAAGGCGAACAAAATGAATTTTATTAATAACCGTATTTAAAAAGCACAGGATCAAAATTATAGTCTCCTTATAAAAAAAATTTATTAGAACATATAGTGATGTAATGAGTAAAAATTACATCAAAATAAAAAAAAGAGTTCGGTGATGGCTCTGATTGAACACTGTCCAAGTGCTTGACACATGCTAATCGTACGTTTTAATGAGTAGTTCAACTACAATTTAAAAAGTGGTGTACAGGTGAGTATAAAGATATTGTTCGCCGGCCTTAAAGAGAAGGGATAAAAATCCTTCATAAAAAATAAAGGGATAAATTCCCGCTTTAAGAGGACAATCAATATTCTCGAGATAGGTAGTAGTTAAGGTGATGGCTTAACTAGCCCACAAGTCTCGTAGTCGAATCTGAAAGGATGATCGACCACATTGGGTCTGAAAAAAACCCAATGCAAATTAAGTACAGCAGTGAGGAATTTTGGTCAATGGCCTAACGGCTGAACTGGCAACTTGGAAAAGTGACAAGTCCTAACTTGATTAGAACTTAGTTAGCTAACCATTACGGCTGCTAGTTAGGAATCTATCTATAGGATTATATTTATCAGAATAAAGCTTTGTCTATATATTGATAATGACAATATATTTATATTAAGTCTTGACTAATTACGTGCCAGCAGTCGCGGTAATACGTAAAAGACTAGTGTTATTCATGTTAATTAGGTTTAAAGGGTACGTAGACGGTCAATATATTTATTCAATGTAAGTACTTGACTAGAGTTTTATATGAAAGGAGAGTACTTGAGGAGGAGAGATTAAATTCGATGATACCAAAGGGACTCGGTAAAGGCGAAGGCACTCCTTTGTGTAAAAACTGACGTTAAGGGACGAAGGCACAGAGAACAAAAAGGATTAGATACCCAAGTAGTCTTTGCAGTAAATGATGAATGCCAAAGATTAGATTGAGAATGAAGAAATTCATCATAATCTGGTTTTTAAATGAAAATGTAAGCATTCCACCTCAAGAGTAATGTGGCAACGCAGGAACTGAAATCACTAGACCGTTTCTAACACCAGTAGTGAAGTATGTTATTTAATTCGATGATCCACGAAAAACCTTACCACAATTTGTATAATAATTATAATTATCGTATTATACAAGTGTTGCACGGCTGTTTTCAGTTAATGTTGCGAAACTGTGGTTTCCATGTAATTAACGAAATCCCTGGCTTTATTTTTTTTATATTACGATAGAGCATAATGTCCTGTATATTAGGATGAAAAAAGGGGACTAAGACAAGTCATCATGGCCTTTATGTTGTGGGCTATAGACGTGCCACATATTCCTAGACAAAGAGATGCGAAAATGTGAATTTAAGCTAATCTCAAAAAATAGGATATAATTTTAATGGATTGTAGTCTGAAATTCGACTATATGAATAAGTAATTACTAGTAATCGTGAATCACCATGTCACGGTGAATTTATCTTGGATTGGTACTAACAACTCGTCACATGCTGAAAAGAAATTATACAATAAGTTTGCTTTCTTGTGAAATAGTAAATAAAACATCTGGGTTTTGTTAGCTTAATAAAGCTATCTATTAACGGGATTCTTCGTATGTATAACACTGATTAGTGTAAAGTCGAAATACGGTTCGTGTAGTGGAAGTTGCACGGGGTTAATTAGCATTAACAATGATTTATCTTCCAAAGGAGGGTTCCTTTATTGGTAAAAAGGGTTGAGCTGTAAACTCAATAGTTATCGCTTTTAAGAGTTCGAATCTCTTGTCTCCTAAATTAATTCATTATTACTAGGATTAGTAACTTAATTGGTAAAGGGTTATCCTGTCACGATAAAAGATATCGGTTCGAATCCGTTCTAGTTCGATTTATAGTGCTGTTAAAAAAAAAAATACAAAACTGGCTCTTATACAAATTCATGATTTATTAGATATAAAAATACAAGCTAGACTGGCTGCTTGTTATTTTTTTTTATAAGATAGCTTGCTTGGATTTGTTGTTCGCTAACTAACAACAAATTAATACGTAAGCTATAGCACAAATAAATTAATAAGCCAGCATAGCAAAGCTAGTTAACTATTATTAAAAAACAAGGAAACGTTGCCATAGGTAGGGTAAGCCACTTGCTATGTGGTATCTTTACAGATTTAGGTGTTCGATTCGCCTCTTTTCCGTTAGGATGTTGTTTTATAAACAAACCTTACAAGATCACAAGTATACATTACTATTTTTAATTTGTTAACAATTCTGGCTGGTTGGTGTTGTAGACTGTGTATTTATCTTGCTTATGACTTACTTCTGATTTATTTTATTCTTCTAAACCCTACTGGCTTTGTAATCCATATCCCTAAACCGCGCTACGAAGTAAGCATCTTGTAGTACAGGGTTGTTATGCCGCGAAGGCCATATAACACCCTACAGGGATACGCTATGCATGCTTCTTTTTTCTTATTTTTTTTCGGCTTGGCATGTTTGAAGGGTGCGCAAGCTATCCTGCTTGCTGTATTAAACAAGCTAAGGGGATAAGACTCTAAAGCTTGTTATACAATACAGTGGGATTATAGTAAAGCACTATAGGCGATTAGATATGTAATTTAAGCATCTATACGGAGTAGTTTAAACAAGCACGCCTCTATAGCTCAAAGGTAGAGCATAATACTGTTAATATTATGATAGATGTTCGATTCATCTTAGAGGCTTTTGAATAAGTATTAATGATTTAAACTGTAATTTTTATTTATATATATATATGAACAATTTAGTTAGAAGTAATTTTCAAGCTCATCCTTTTCATTTAGTATCACCTTCTCCTTGACCGTTTTATACTAGTATTTCCTTATTTACTTTAACAATGAATGGTGCATTATCTATGCACCTTTTTAGTAATGGTTATATATTTTTTTATATAGCTTTAGCAACAGTCATTGCATCAATGACTTTGTGATTTAGAGATATAATATCTGAAGGTACTTTTTTAGGAAATCATACTTTGGCTGTTCAAAAAGGATTAAATTTAGGTATTATATTATTTATAGTATCTGAAGCTTTATTCTTTGTGGCTATTTTCTGAGCTTATTTCCATAGCGCTTTAACACCAACAGTTGAATTAGGAGCTCTATGACCACCTATGGGTATAGAACCTGTTAATCCTTTTGAATTACCTTTATTAAATACAGTTATATTATTATCTAGTGGTGCAACTATTACATATGCTCATCACTCTTTAATTAAAGGAGATAGAAAAGGAGCTATATATGGTACAATTTTTACAGTATTATTAGCATTAGTTTTCACTTTATTTCAAGGAGTAGAATATAGTGTATCTTCATTTACTATTAGTGATGGTGTATTTGGTACATGTTTCTTTTTTGGTACTGGTTTCCATGGATTTCATGTTATTATAGGGACTATTTTTTTAGCAGTAGGTTTATGAAGGATATTTTCGTATCACCTTACTGATCATCATCATCTTGGTTATGAGGGTGGGATTCTGTATTGACATTTTGTGGATGTTGTTTGATTGTTTCTCTATGTTTCTATGTACTACTGAGGGAGTTAACATCATGAACCTTATTTTAATTATGAACTGCTATTTGATGACGTCACCTTTAATGATTCATATCGGTGAATTAACAAGAGATACAAACTTTAGATGACGACCACCTTACAACGAATTTTTACTTAAAATATTAGCTTTATTCTTGAGTATATTAATACCTAATTCACTATTAGTGGTTTTTATGGGATTAATTATAGCATTAGGGATTGTTATATATAAAACTAAATCTTGTGAAATTCTATCGAAATTAGTCACTCGTGAATATATCCAGTCATATTTTACTGATTACAAAGGTATCCTGGTATCATTATTAATAATTCTTATTGTACCTTTTTTACCGCTTGGATATATTATTTGTGCATTCTTTAGATACAGTATTGCATTTACATTATTAAGTTATATCCTAATTATATTTTTGGAAGACGATAAGGATAAATTATATAGTAATATAAAAAATATTGTTAGATTATTCGCAAGATTGGTTTTATTATGCGGAATCGTAATGTCAGGTGTTGTTCTTATGGATATTCATAAATTACTTAATAATCAACCAGATAATACTGATAAACCTAAAAAACCTAATAAACCTAATAAACCTAATAAACCTGATACTAATACATATAACCTATCTGATAATAAAAATAAATCTAAAAAAGTTAAAAAACATACTAAAAAATCTAACCTATTAGATAAAGATAAATCTAAAGTTAGAAAACATACTAAAAAAATAAATCCTAATACTGTTAAACCTGTCCTAACTCCTGTTCAAGAACAAGAAGCAAAAAAGATGTATGATATTTTAGAAAAAATTAAGCAGAGATTTAAAGATAAGCAACGGAATAGAGAACATAACATCTTTTCTTACACAAAATATTCAGAGCCTTTTACTAACAGTGAAAAAGAATTCTTAGTAGATTCTCTTAATAAAATTACGCCTGAAGCCCAATATGAAGTTTTAAAGCAAAATTGGATAAAAAATGGAGAAGTTGTGGCTAAAGAGGGTGATCTTATTGAGCGTACTTACGGAAAACCAGATAAAGATACACATGGTAATAATTGTGAACAAAGATGAAAACTTAAGTCTACTAGAAGATGTGAAAGCACAGATAATTATATTAAGTTCCTGAGACAGGCATGTATTGGTTATATAACTGAAAAAACAGGTGATTATAAACGTTGTATAACAAAAATGCCAAAACAACAAGATAATACCGAAGATAAAAATAGCTAAAAGCTCAAATATTGTCGCGCACTGCTGCTTGTAAGCACGCACGTAAAAAATACAAAATCACAAGTTAAGAAAAATATAAAAAGAGTAAAAATTAATTTATCTTTATAATGTATATTAATGCACGGTATCTTCGCAGCTTGGCTGCAGCTTGTTATTTTTTTTTATCTTATAGATATGCTTACTTTGTAGCTTAGTAGCACCGCTACAAAAAAAAGATCTAGTAATTATTTATGAATATAGGCTAACCAGAACATGATGAACAAAAGCATTTATCTACAAAATGTTCTTAAGGGTGTATATGGCTAGGCAGACATAGAGCTTGCTCTAGTGGCTACAGTGCTTCTATTTTTCTAGGGGAGGGGTAATATAGAGTAGACATAATTGGTAGCCCCTGGTATATAAGAGTATAGTAGTTATACACCCTTAAACGGGTATAGGTTAATGGTAGACCTTTCGTTTACCAAGCGAACTGTGTCAGTTCGAATCTGACTACCCGTAGCTACAATTTTAATTATTTTATTAATACTAAGGCTACAGCCATGTATGGCTGCAAGCCAGCCAGCCATTCAGCCTTCGCTAACCATACCCAGTGCAAGGGGCGCTTGCGCGTTTGCACATTGAGCAAAGCTGGCTTCGATTTGTTGTTAGCTAGTAAACAACAAATTAATGCGCAGTAGCTTGTTATTTTATTATCTATAAGATATGCTTACTTGGTAGCTTAGTAGCTTAGTAGCTTAGTAGTTCCATTACAAAAAATAATAATAACAAGTCAGCATAGCCAGTAGTAAACACCACACCGTTTGGGAGGGCTTTGTGTATTGTTGCTGCTTATAAAATAAAAATAAGTAAGTATTGTGCAAAACACTATACAGCAAGGCTGCTAGTAAATTAATAAAAACTATAATCATATAAACGGGCATAGGTTAATGGTAGACTTTTCCCTTTCCACGTGAAATGTGTCAGTTCGAGTCTGACTACCCGTAAATATTTAAATAAACTATTAAATATTAAAATAAACTTTAGATATTTAAATAAACTATAAAATATTAAAATAAAACCCTTAAATATCAAAAAATTCTTAAATATCCCAAAAACCCTTAAATATTATAATAAATCATAATAACTAAAATAAACCTTATAAAAATACGGTTGGTTTCCGTTAAAAAAACTTAATTCTCTACTATTTAACCTTTAAAGTTTTCCACTCCTACTCCTATATTTAGGTTTAATAAGATAAAATAAACCCTTGTGGGTATTTTGTTAACTTATTGCGATATATCGTTAAATGGTTATGCTGCAATAATTTTACGTGTTTTTGAAACAATAGCTATATCTTCAGGTATAGCTGTTATAATTAGTAAAAATCCTATATCAGCTCTTATATGATTAATAGGACTATTTGCTACTATTTCACTGTATTTAATATTTGTAGGGTTAACTTATATAGCTTTTTCCTATTTAATTGTATATATAGGAGCAGTATCCATATTATTTTTATTCATTCTTATGTTAATTAATATAAGATCAAGTGAATTACAAAGTAATAATTCAAATAGTATTCCTTTAGCTTTATTTGTAACAACACTATTAAATGATATATTATTTCCATTATTACCATACTATATAGTTATACTTAATAGTTATAAAGAAATAATAAAGGAAAATCTTTATTACTTAGAACAAAACAAATATAAAGATACAAAATTCAATATGAATTTAAAAGAAAAATCTTATATCTTTTCTAATTTATATAACATTTTTTTTAAATATTATGAAAGCGAAAACATGAGCACTTTTACTAATATTATGTTTGTATCTAGTAATAATTGAGATGGTAATATGACAGAAACAAGTCATATATCTACAATAGGAAATATATTATATTCTTCTCATAACATATTCCTATTTATGAGTAGTTTTATTTTAATATTAGCGATGGTAGGAGCTATAATAATAACTATAGAGCCTATAGTAAACGAAACGAATATGAGTGGCTATAAAAATAATAAATCTAAAAATCTTAAAAGTATAAATATTGATATAAAATCAGGGGCTTCGCTAGCCATGCGCAAGCTAGATTACAGAAATAATAATTCTTTTACCGAATTAAATTCTAAATCACAATTTAAAGCTTTTTCTACTACTAGCTCTGTTTACCGAAGAAGTCCTCATGAACTTCAAGTTCCGCCATTAAATTATGGTGTAAATGATAATCCTTTGGGTGTAAATGCTCAAACATGAAATAATGATGTTGCAGATGATCCTGATTTAACTCCAGAACAAAGAGATATGGTTATCGCAAGAAATGAGAGGCGTGAATTAAATATTCGAGGTCGAGAAGAAGAACCACTAAACCAAGTCTCTCCTTCTCCAGCTTCTGTTTCTACAGATGCACCTTCAGGTGCATCTGTCGTTACAGAGAATGTAGAAACTACTGCACATAGCCTTAATATTCTATGTTATAATTCTAAAGTACATTTTAAACAAAGTTGTGAAACAGCAAGTACTAGTAATACTGATGGTAACACCTACAGTACTCCTAGAGATAATAGCTCTGAAGATCAAGAACAATTAAGAGAGTCAATTGTCAATACTGAACAGGAGAGACAACCAAGTGATTCTAATAAACCTTTTGCAAAACGTAGTTGTAGTGATGATATTGAAGAACCTTCAGCAAAACGTCCACGTCTTGATGATGAAGACAAAGGTGGTTCTTCAGGTTCTAATGGTGATCCTTCAGATTCTGGTCCTGCCACAAAAGATGAAAATACTGATAAAGCTCTAGATAATAATAATAACACTGAAAATGTTCAATCAGCAGAAGAAAATGTTCAATCTGCAGCAGAAAATGCTCAATCAGCATCGGAAAATGTTCAATCTGCAGCAGAAAATGCTCAATCAGCATCGGAAAATGTTCAATCTGCAGCAGAAAATGTACAATCAACAGCGGAAAATGTTCAATCTGCAACAAGTTATTTGTCTGCTGCTGACATTGCTGAGTGAGTAAAGAATATATGAGGATAGTTTTGTATAAGGCTTATTACATTCTATGCTTATTTATGCATAAACAAGCTGTATTTCTTTTTAGTGATGTAGCTTTGCTTATCCATATCTCTGTAGCCCTCACCAAGAAGCGCTTTAGTGCATACTTCATTACAGCATTAATTTGTTGTAAGCTAGCTTACAACAAATCGAAGCAAACCTTGCTTGACTGCACAGGAGTATTATAATAAAAAATTAGAAACTGCTAGCATTCCTTCCCGGAAGGGGGGGGGTTAAGGTGGCTAAGCGAAGCTACACCTATTTCTGTTTTCACCTTAGCGTATTGTTATGAGCACTGATTTTTTGTGCGTAGCTTAGTAGCCTAAAAATTCAGCCTGTACACTTAATACACTAAAAAAATCATAAGGGCGGTTAGACTGAATAAGTAAGTAGGCATATAGTTTTAGTTTAGAACTTTTAGAGAAGTATAAACTTTACATTTAAAACTTTAATAGAAGTCTAAATATAAGACTTTAGTATACTAGGCTTCCTTGCAGGGTTGCTTCTATTTATGTGCATATTTTTTGTGCGTAGCTGCTTGGCTGGTTGGCTGCAAAAAAATACAGCAGAACACCCTTTTCTATCCATATCCCTCTAGCCCGAGTGCTTACTTCGTAGCGCGGTTTAGGGATATGGATTACAAGGCCAGCAGGTATAGGGCAAGCCCCCTAGCCGCCTACTGATTAATATATTTATTTATTTTATTTTAATATTTTATAGTTTATTTATCTAAAGTTTATTTTAATATTTAATAGTTTATTTAAATATAAAACAATGAGGCTGGCTGCCAGGGCGATTAGTTCAATCGGTAGAACGTTTGTTTTACACGCAAAATGTTAGAGGTTCGAGTCCTTTATTGCTCATCTGTATATATATCCTTGTTTATTTTTTTTCAGTATGCTTTAACGAAAAATATAGTGTTATATTTTTTTTTATGCTGCCAACCTAGCTAGCGCTCTTCTTAATATTTAAGATTATATATTAAATATTAGATATAACAATATATATGTGCAGCTATCTGCCTATTGCTAGCAAGCGCAACTAAGTAAGCGCTGCTTTTAAGCACTCTTGGGTGTGTTTTCTGCTATATTACTAAAGCAAAACATCTATGATTATTAAATTATAAGCTATAATGTTGTAAAAGAATTAAAACATATAGATTCCTTAACTTAATCGGTAAAGTGTATTTTTGATAAGAATATGATCAGTGTTCAATTCGCTGAGGAATTACTATTTACTTGTTATTTATCTTTTTTAGTATTAGGGAATATAGATAAGACTTCACACTTTTTTTGCTCAGACACACATAAAGAGAATTGGCCGAGAGGTCTAAGGCGGTAAATTTGAGCTTTACTAGGTTGTCATAAACCTCATCCGTTCGAATCGGATATTCTCTGTCTAACTTTCTAGTCTAACCCTACTAACAAGCTTATAGTTAGCGTATGTGCGATGTGAAAAACAATGCAGGCTATAGCCCTGCTGCTATTTTATGTGCATATTTTTTATCTTATAAAAAAAATCAGTGTTTCGCTGCTTGGCTGGTTCGCTGCTTGGCTACTTGGCTGCAAAAAAATACAGCAGAACACGCTTTTCTATCCATATCCTTCTAGCCCAAGTGCTTACTTCGTAGCGCGGTTTAGGGATATGGATTACAAGGCCAGCAGGGATACATTATAATAAAGAGTGTAGTTTAATTGGTAAAATAGGAAGCTTCAACCTTCAAATTCTTGGTTCAAGTCCAAGTACTCTTGAATATAGTTATATATTATGAATTTTTGGTTACAGTAGTGATTGGTATAGAAACAAACAAGAAATATGTAATCCTGGCTACTACGCACCGTATTCTATCTGAATAAAGCTTTTTTTTTTAATTCTTCTTATTTAATAACCATCTGATTATCTGATGTAATGGTGCTACTAAGTTACAAAGTAAGCATATCTATAAGATAAAAAAAAAATAAGAAACCACACACATCTTAGTAGTGAGAGGGGGGAGGGTAGAAAGAGGAGCTGCGAACTATTCTAAGATCAGCATACTGTTCAAGCAAAAGCTGACCAAACTATTGCTTGTATTAACAAGCGAGCGAGTAGTAAGGACAGGTATACAAGACAAAGATACTTATATAAATATACTAATTAACGGGCTATGACAGAGTGGTTATTGTGCTTTCCTTGGGCGAAGGTTTTCCTATGTTCAAATCATAGTGGCCCGAAATTTAGAACACATA